GAGTAGTTTTTATAATAATAAGTCAAGTCAAGAATAATAATCGAACTGGAGGAGCTTGACAGGATGGCTTGGTAAGCAAGCAACCAGGCGCCAACTCCCAGTTCTTTCTCTTCTCTCTTTTTTAGTTTAGTGACAGCTCATCAAAACAATTTTATAGATCGAGCACGCGACGCGCATAGTCTTAAGTTCAAGAGCGGGTTGTCTCCTCTTCAACATTTCTACTACTTCCTTGCCTCCCCCTTTTCAGGGATCCCCTTGTTCTCTTTCCAAATTATCCTCCATACCTTCGCCGCCTTCTTCATCATGTTGTTCTATCCTTCAGGGATGTTCGGAAGGTGTCCGGGCCTCCTAAAAAATCCTTCCGACAAGAATGCTGCTTGAACATTGTAAGACATTGAACCGTCTCGCTCTTGTGAACACTGATCATAAGTGGCAAAAGCCGCCGGAATCCTCATTTTTTGTCCATAAGCTCTCCTCGCTACTGTAAGAATTTCAAATGTGTTTTTATACACTGGCGCAGATGATTGCCCCTAAGGCACCGATGGACCAACGCCTTCGTCTATCACCCGAATTTCTTGATTCACGATCCTTGCAGCTGAATTAATCCCCCATGTGTTGGGACCTGAACCGTGGTGGTGCTCTTCTACAGCTTCTTCTACATAGGCTCCTCCACTTCTGGAATTGATAAAGGAAACCTTTCCAAACCCAAACAAGATCGGAAGAACTGATCGCTTTCTACAATAAAAAAAGAGTTATATACTAGCCATGTTTTCTTTCTGTGAGAATGCCGTAGGACTCCAGGAATTTTTGAAGCTGAACATGCTCAAAAGATGATGCCTAAAGCATTTCGCTTTGATCATTCGACTGCCCGCCGAGTGAAACGGTTCCTCGCTAAAGAAAACCAAAGTTCCACTCCAACCAAAGAAAGAGATAGATCACATCTTGGCCAAATGCCAATCCTCCTAGTTTGAAAGAGAAAAAGAGTGGAGTTTCGAGAACGAGAATCATCTATTTTCTCATTTTTTTATCTTAGTAAGAAGACACTAAGACGCACCCACTACACACCACACACTCAGACGACTAGCGTGGTCCTTCCCCCATCGAAGAGCCACGTATCCAGGGTTGACCACATCATCACTGTTTTATCAAGGTGTGGCCACGATCTCAATTGGGTCAGTGTTAAGTATGTCCAAGCTTGACAATAGCAGTGGAGATTTTTAGTCCCTCGGAACGCAACTCCCTTATGAGGTGGAAGACAAGACAGACGGATTCCACTTCATAGGTACCGTTCACGTCACGCGGAGGCTCGCTCAGAACACGTACCAAGCTTATTAGAAAAGAACAAACAGGAGTGCTCCACTCCGACAGAGAAGGAACGGAAAGGTCGGCCAATAAGGATCAAAGATGACCGCCTAGTGGCAACGAGCCCACTAGGAAGACCCGCCTTTCAGAAAAGATAGACACAAGGAACGCGAGGAAGAGGGCGACACGAAAAGGAAATCGCCCTCCTGAAACGGTACCCTCGTACGGACTTGACAGCTTCAGCGTACAAGGACCGGGGCTGAGACCAGAACATAGAACACATCACCATAAGTCTCAGGGGGGGTCATCCCCGTGGTAGGAAACACGTCCTAGTTCCTTACCGCAAATTACCCGGCGTCACTCCTTACCCCAACCAATACCATGAAAGCCCTACCTTACCATACACAACTACCATAATATCAAATCTGACCTTCCCCCCAGAATCCAAGAAAAAATAGCGGTAAGTGCAAGCCCGAATGAAAAAACTAACTATTAGAAGCGGGTTACCTATCCCTTTCTAAGTCACCTGGCATACGCCCCAGCCCTGATCCGAAAAGGACAACAACAATTCCAGGAGACAGGCGCCCTGTCTGTTCTGGCTGCTGAGCCGAGAATCCGTTTTTTGATCTGGACGGAGAGAGGAATCATTCCAATAGCTGCCTTGATTTTGAACTAGTTATTTCGTACAGTTCTGATACAGAACTAACTCACTAGTATGGATGGGCCCTATCAGAATGGTATCCTCGAGTGCTTCTGAGGGGCTTCTAGTCCTTCTTTCTTGACTCGTTTCGCAACGACGAAATCAATGGAATTTCTTCTTTTGCCCCAGGCCTCACCGGTGAACTCGAGGGAGCTGCTAGCTTCATTCAGTTCTTTACTCAGCCTCAATGGGAGTGGTTCAAGTCAAGCCCCCCGGAAATAGAAAGAAGCTCCGGTGGGCGGCCCCAGCTTCCGGCTCTCTTGATCAGGCCGTCGTATTTTGGGGAGGCGACTCCCGAAGCAGGGAGCCACTCCTAGACCAGCAGAATTAGATGAACGAGCTAAAAATACTATTCCCTTTATGACCTAAAACAAGCCCTACCAAACTATTTAATAAAATGAAAGCTGCTTGCCCGGATGATCGTCGCTCCACTACTGCTTACTCTGTTTTCCTTAGCACCAATCTTCTCTCTTGAGGCACAAAGAAAGAAGCGACTGTGTCCAGGTCTAGCGCCGAGGCCGAATATAAAGCTCTTGCCGTCACCGCATCTGAACTCCTATGACTTTCCTACGTGCTTTGCGATCTGGGTCTTCGTTTCTCTCTCCCTTCACTTCTATACTGTAACAATATCAGTGTCACCCTTTACTCCATAGGGCTGTTCACCCGGTCTTCCATGCCTGAAGGAAAGATGATGTCGAATTTGATTATCACTTCGTTCGGGAGAAAGTTGCTCGTGGCGATCTTAAGGTCCTTTACGTGCGGACAGAGAAGAAGATGGCGGATGTGTTCACTAAAGGCCTCTCTTCCTCTCGCTTCTTCCAGCCGCGTGACAACCGGCTACTCCACCATGGGGATGAGCAGAGGGAAGTGGCCTTATAGAAGTAAGGGGCAAGTTCTGGGCAAATGCTCAACGAAAGTCTTGGTGAATCGCTTGATCCAACTCATGTTTACCACTGCTCTATCAAGACGGGCCCAAATACAGTTATTCCCAGATTGGTTATTACACCACGTGTATTTGCTGCCTTTATATCCACAAAAAAGCATGCCCCATTACGTAAAGGGGCGTGAATCATCTCCTGAAATTCCAGCATCGCATTATTATTAGGGGGCCGACCTCCAAGCTTTTCATGAGTTTCAGCGAGAATATGAAAGTATCCTCCCATAAACCAAGCATCATTAGATGAGACCGCTATTGTTTTTCATTCATCCCACAACAAAGGGCGATCAGTGATGCTGGATTTGGCATAGATAAAGGATAGCCTAATAAGGGTAAAGGTAAATCCCAGTATAGATCAGCCGTGAAACATTGAGTTGAGGTTCGAATCTTTTTTACCTGCATATCATCACTCCAACCAGATTTTGCTGTCCTCCGTGCTCTTGTTGCTGGTATTAGGGAGGCCCATCTTTCTGCCAATCTGCTGCATCCTCGAATGTTCTATCATAGGTTCAAGAATGGCTGCAATGCAAACTTTTTTTTTTAATATTCTAAAGTCTTCTACGAGATTCAGATCTTGCTATACCCCGAATATTCAAGATAAGAGCTTTCATCATGAAGTTACTGAAAGTGGGGATGAGCTACATCTTGCTGTACTGATCTAGATTTAGATCTAGTAAGAGGTCCACCCTTGACTTTGGAGTTTTCAACTTTTTCAGCTTGAGCATGAATCTCATGATTCTGATTTTCCTCAACCGGAATGAGGATGCCCCCCTTACTAGAAAGGGACAACCAAGCTGCTTCAGCCCTTTGATTATTAGTCGGGGCTCGCTCAAAAAAAATATGTTCCTTATCTGATAAGAAAGCAAATTGGTCGAGCCCTTTAAGTAAGAAATTGATTACCATCCATGATGAAGGAAGTAAGATCAAAATCAGAAGAAGCTTTTCGTCTCCTTGATAGCTGGAAGTTTTAAAATTTTCTGACCCAAAAGAACAATCTCTATCGCTGCTGATATTCAAGAGATTCTTTGCTGATCTGCTCACCTGCAATGCTTTGGGCTTAGTCTTCTCTATGCATGCATTTAAGAAAAGAGAGAGAACTGCAAAAAATATCTTTGAATTTCTATGAACAGAATCGGATTTATTCGAAAAGATATCTGCCAACGTCTCTTCTTTTGGAACGATATCAGAATGATTGTTCTCAGAGATATGGCAATGAGACTGCTGTAAAGGAGGATTACTAGCATTGATATCATCATGAGTGGATTGATGAATCAATGTATTGAGAGCAGGATCATGAACGATCAAATCAGTGCTCGAAATCTCAATAGAATTGTTCTGCTGGGAGTGCTTATTCAACTTCATTGATTGCCGTTGGGGAGGGATCCAAAGTGAAAGTTGGGTGGGTAGACGTCTCTTTATCTGAGGGCTGAATAACGATCTGGTTGTTCTGATGATTATCAATGGCTTTCGTGAGAATCTGAGGCCTTGAGTTTGGCCTTACTCATTTAGGGCTTGCCCTATTGGGTAAGGATCTTTGTGAAAGGCTTTCTGAACCCTTTTTCGGTTTTTTCTCTTTTTTCCATAGGTTGAAGAAGATGTCTGCAACTTTCATTGTCGTGGCCTCGAAGCATGCAGTGGGAACAAAACTTAGGAACTCTCTCGTAGATGATTTTCTGCCATTTTCCTCCTGCACCCATTCCTAACCAGATCCGATTTGGCCTAGGCTTTAAGAGATCTATCTCCACGCAGACGCGAGCGTTATATTTGCACAGTGGTCTGGCCACACCAACCCTATCGTTGGGCCATCAAATCTCAGAACCCTACCTATCACCTCTGCATGCAATAGATTTAAGGTAGTCTGAATTGAAGAAATTAAGGGGAAGGTTTGGGAGAGAGATCAAAAGCGGTGCAATAGAAGATTCAAACCGCGGATCAAACCAAAGAGACCAGAGAAACTTGAAATAATAAGCCTTAATGACGAGAGATTCCCTGGTCCAAGCTTGAATGAAATCTTCTTGTGATGAGAACCTCATAATAACATGTTTTGGATCGAGTAATCCAATATGAACTTCGCTGTTCATCATCCAGTGAGTGCAAACATGAGGTCTAATCTCATCTACAGAGGGACGGCCTGAGGATAACTTTCTATCAAAGAAAAGCGTAATGGATCTACTGATCTGTGAATCTCATCATAAGTGAAGCACACACCCGGCTCCCCTTGATGAGAGATCGGGCTTTTTTAAAGGAAGGGGCTATGTTGTAAAGGTGGCGGACGAGAGTTTTTTTTTCCACCATAGCACTTAGAAGAAGAAGGATCTGGTGGTCGGGATGAGGATCCTCCATTAAAGAAAAATTTGGCAGCAGTCAAAGTGGCCGGATCGGCCATGGTTGGCCGGAAAAACCAGCCGCATCAGGAGAATGTTGTTGGAGGAGCATTCTACCCATAAAAGCCACTCCGGCCTCTTTCTATTCCCCGTTCGAATGATTGATTGAACGATGAACCCGGACGACTGGGAGAGAGGCGCATCTGTCTGAATGATGAACGAGTCGCGGGCACTCCGTGCTTCATTTCGTCGAATTTTTAATTTCTCTATCAAGATAGAATGAGTCAATGCGCATTCCCTGCCCAGATGTGGGCCGGTAGCGCAGAATGGGGCACTGTGCCTTAGGCTCGTCGTACAATCATTGGAGGGGCCCGCCTTTACATGGCACGCCCACCTCTCTGAAGAGTCGATCCCGACTTGGGAAGCAAGGGTCTCGGAGTTCATCAAGCAGTTCAGCAACACACAAAGAAGGGTTGGAGTGCCCGAACAACTCAAGACCAAGCAAAGGGATAATGAACCTGTCACGGAGTTCATTGCAAGGTGGCGAGCCCTTACTTTTGCCTGTCCCCAGAAGTTGACTTAGAAAGAGCTCCTCAAGATGTGCATGAACAACTTCAGGCACGACTTATCATCGAGACTCCTGCCCCAAACCTTTAAGGGATTCGACGACTTGTGCACTAAAGCTCACGATGTGGAAGCACATCTTAGCAAACGGCGGCGTCCTACGAAGTACTTGAAGTTCGTTCTGTTACCTTATTAAGAAAGTAGATGAATCACTCTCTTTCTCTATTATAAAAGTGGACTTCTTTTTCACAGCCTATATGCGTATGCGGAAAACGAGAGTCCTTACTTTTCTTTCTTTTGCCCTGAAATAATTGGGGGGCTATCGGTTCCGTTCTGTTCTCTCTCTCTACCTCTTCTTTTTTACTTTTCTTTAAAATCTTTTATGCTCGGCTATACCAACATGGGAAACCTGGCTTCCCTCCCTTTGAAGTGCATTTATCAGATCAGCTCCCCGAGTCAGACGAAAGGGGGTGAAAGGCCCAACTTATTCATTCATGGCCTATTTTTTTGTTTTGTTTGATTGATCTTTCTTTCGTATTCATTCGACCTGAGGCAAAAGAAAAAAAAGTCATACAAAGAAAGGTTCTTTCATGCAATGCATAACGGGCGGGCCCCCTATGGATTCCTTCAACTCAATGAATGAAGGGAGGAGTATGAGGAAGAGCTCTTTATGTGATCTCACTTTACCACCATCTGAAATGCGCGAAACTTCGATTGGTGGAAGACAGCCCATGAAGATTCTCCCTTTTCTTACGTGCAATTCCCCTCTTTCGGTAAGCATCCAGTATCTCAGCAAATGAACATTTCTCTAAGCTTATCCTGTAGCTTATACGTCGTTTGAAAGCTGCTTCAAGGATCCAACGAATAGCTAAGGTTTGTTGACGATCCTTGGCTACAATCCCAGGGACATCATAAATAGTACCCGCTATTCCTACTTTTTCCACTTCGCATATGGGCTTTATATTCTCTACGGCGTCAACCATAAGTTTGATTACATCGCGTTCAGTTCGAGCCGGGCGATGAAAAGTTTGATAAACAATAGCACGAACTCTCGTTCTTTTACCTTCTTTCATGCGAAAGTTGACCAACTTCTTGATCAATTGTTTTTGTTCACCATCCAAGCCCCCCATATAGCTAAGAATTTCCGAGCAATTGGAAGCCGCTTTCGATGACGAGGCCGAAAAATTGATATTACGCAATCGTTACTGTCCATCTTTATCAGCCAACTCCCCTGTTTCTCTCTTTCTCGGTCACGAACACTATGTCACTCTTTGCGTTCCCTCCTCTTATTTTAAACCTTTTTGCCACTGCTCGATATTCTTTCTATTTCTTTCTTATTATTGGGAGTTTGCCTATGCTATAGACTCTGTTTCAAGCGACTCCCCTTTATATATTAAAATAGGGAATCACCCGCCTTTTTTACTCAACTGCTTCATCACGTCAGAAATTTGTTGGTTGAAGGGCCGAGCAGCGAAGAACAGCGGCACCGGAATTTCACAAACACGCTGAACACTTAAAATATCTGACAGCCTAAGACAGACAACATACACTTCCCTTTATACACCACTTTTTCTATTAACTCTTCCATAAAGCGGAAAGGCTACTTTCTTTATAGGAAGCAACCACTCACAGGTCAAACCATCTCACACTAATCAAGATGAACTATTATACGCATGACTTTATCCAGAAACAACTCAATCAATCAATTACCTTATTTAAGATACGCCCAAATCCATTCAACCAGCCACTCAAGGGTTTGGAGTTACCATTTCCGCTATTCCTGCCAAGGAATAGAGTAAAGGGACTACCGATACCCCTTCGCGTTCGCTTTGGTTTAGAGTAATCGCTTGTTCCTTCAGTCTTCAGAGGTAAGCTCTTTTCCCTTCTTCCTAATGGACTACGAGGACCCTAGGATTTAGGACTCTTATAAGGAAGGATTATTGGCCTACTGCTGCCTTACCACTAGCTTAACACTAGCAGCACAGGCTTACCTATTAATCACAGACCCCCTTCCTTACTTGCTTACTTCCTTGCTTGCCTGGAGAGAAAGAATCTTAGAAAGAAAGGATCCCCTACTTACTTAGTACAAGGAAGGGAAAGACTTACTAAAAGACCAAAGACTGGCTTCCTTACTGTCTTGGCTCCTAGGACTTCTTACAAGGAATGGGAAGATAGAGAAAGAGAGACAAGAAAGAAAGAGATACAGGAAAGCTAAGGATATAACGAAGGGCGAAAGGGAGCACAGAAAGGCGCAATACCAAAGCTTTTTAGAAAGAGAAGAATGCGCCATAGGTTTCTTCCTGCTTTGCTTTGGGAAGGGGCATTGAAAGAACACAGACATAGTGGAAATGCTCCTAGACTAGACCTCGTAAGTCTGATCCTCTCAACTCATACTACAGCAGGGAAATCTACTTTTCTGGACAGGGTCTTCCTTCTCGGAGAATAGGTCTACTATGCTGAAGCAGAAGGGAACAGGATGCTTATTTAAATGTCGATGAGACTAGTCAGGATGCTCCCTGTAGTACATTCCCAGATCTGAGCTACCTGGATCAACCCACCAATTAGTACAGTTCGTCAGTGAGTACGTGGGAATAGCCCAGTAATGAATAGATATATCAGTCACCGGGTAAAGAAGCGAGGCGAGGCGTACCATCTACCTAGGGCCTTTGCTCCCGCTTTCTTGACCACTGACAGGAATACCTAATCCGCTCCTTTTTTCTTCACTTTTCTTAACCCGATGAAAAACTTCCCGCAACACTGCCCATACAAGAAGTTCCTCTCGTTCGGAACTGACCATAGCATGGCTATTCCTACTAAAGGCAAGAGTCACTGACCGAAGGGACGGGAAAGCCTCATTCGAATCAAACAAATCCCATCTCTGTTGTTGAATAGGGGGATCAGTTCTAAGGGTCACCCCTCTCGGAAAGCGAATCCTGCTCCCGCACGCAAGCCCTGGTTTTTTGAATAGAACCTGAGGACAAAACAGCAGCAGATCAATCCGATAGCATATCTATACCTAGGAGCAGCACTGGCTAAGGATCAGCACCTGTAAGCGGAGCCGAGCAGGGCTGGGAGCGAAAGCGATAGAGGTGGGGGTAGAACGGGATCAATCCCTTTCCGCCCGATTAGACACCGCCTATCTTTCGTCCGGTCCGAGGTGACTAGTGGGGTAATCACGGAAGCCGGTTTCTTACTGAAATCTTGCCTCGGTCAATCGGTTGAGCGTCTATCGGAAGGGAGCTTTTCGGCGCAAGTGGCAGAACTAGTGGACTATCTTCTGACCTTAGATCCTGCCCCCCATGTGAAGTCCTCCCTCGAAGAGAAGAGGTTAAAAACAGTTTGCCTCGACTGACAGCGATCGTGAAGACTTCCCGAGGCTGTCTAGATGAGCTCCATGATAAGAAGAACATGAGGAAAGTTTTGTCAGAGGAGCTGCGTTCGGACGTGGTGAAGTTCCGATGGTACGCCGACCTTAAAGAGGAGGAACGTCGGTTAAGAACCCAAGAGACGGAGTTCAAAATGAAACTTGAGCAACTGTCCTCCTGTCTGTCCTTCTTAGAAAGTAGGTAAGCCTCTCTCCTGTCTGTTATCAAATCGGCTGTTGAAAGATCGGCTGCCCGAGTGAAAGTAGGAATGCCGGTTCTTGGTAGGATTCTATAATGCCTGCTTCTGGTTTTTAGACGAGGAAAGCAATCCCATCAGTGCGGTCAGTCCAGTCAAGTTCTTGACTTCGGTCGTAGGTTGAAAGTAAAAAAGTAGCTGCTCTCCTAGATGCACGAATGAGGAGAGAAAGAAGCAAACGAGCCAGAGAAAGAAAGGAGAGAGAGTGCTTTATCACACAATATTTGCCCGCTCTCAGTCAATCATGGAACGATCTTTCCCCTCAGGATGTGCCCTATAGGAGCGCAAGCCTTTTTCACAGAAGAGGATCTTTGCCACAGAACGAACTCTTCCAGATGAGGATGTTAGCGAATAGGCTTTCAACTAATCTCTTTTCTTCCCAAGGCTAGCTGTCTCAGTCCCTTGTTCTCATTCTAGTCTCGGTCTAATCAGTCCTTCTTCCTAGCTGCTATTGAATCCGCTCTTTCGTAAGAGAAGAGGAGTAGAGGGGAGAATCACCCAAGAAAGCAGTAAGCCAAGGAAGCAAGGGGACAAAGGGTTGGTAGCACGCTTACGGTCTCATTCCAGTCATTCTGGGCAAGACAGTCGGAAGCGAGCCAAAGGGTCGGCTTTCTTTCCTGGAATGACTGAAGCTGGCTTGATTGAATGAATGGACAGCTACGGATTGGCACACTGAACTCGTACCTAGGAACTCACTAACGAAATCAAAGTCTTCACTCTAAAGTTCCCTATTGGATAAGAAGGAGCTCATTCAATATTATCTAAAATATCCCCTCACACATCCGATTCATCACTTGCAAACTTCAGCTTGAAAGCGGCTTCCTACTGTACTGATTGGACTTCGCGCTGGTACTAGGAGTCAAAGAAGTACCTCTTCCCTGTCCTACGGGTAGACTAAGAAGGATCTCTTATATAAGATATTCTCTCAGCCCTTGGCTTTGCCCCTAGGTTCCTTCTTTGCTGCTTGGCTTGGCTGCTTTCCTGTCTCAACCCGAAAGGCTCAAATCATTTCACTTTCCCTACACCGCCCCTTTCCCTCTTCGCCCAAGGATAATCACTAAGATTATGTGCTCTATGCCTATTCTTTTTTTATTATACCTCCAGCCCCTCATCGAGCAGGAAATAGGAAGAGAATCGGACAAAGAGCTGTTAGCAGGGCTTGTTCACGAATGCCCTCTTGCTGTTTTCTTGAATAAGCTGTTTTCGACGCTAACTCGAAATGGAATAAGAGAATAAAGATGAAATTGAATAAAAAAGATCGGACGATTCTTTACCTTCAGCTTAGATTCGCATGAGGACGATTTCCGCCTCTAGTAAGAAGGAGATCGGATTGAAAATACCAGTGAGCATGGCTAACCGGGGACGAGACGACTTCATCCTTATTTACCGAACGAGACGAATCATTGCGAGTTTACGAGCTTGACTTCATCTAAATATCAATTGTATATGAACTCCTTGTGGAGTGAAACAAGGAAACTTTTTAGATCTCTTGGCGCTACCAATAGTCATTACCTTTCTTTCACTTATAGCCTCTTTAAACAGTCAACTAAAGAGTTTTTCTCTTTTGTTTAGAGAGAGCTAGGTTTCCCGAAAGTTCGTACTGGCAGGAAGGGTTGTCTCGCTCAGTGTCTTCGTTCCGATCACCTTCAGGTCAGGATACTTAAGTGGAATGGCTAGTGGACTGGATTGCCTTACAATATAGCCTATGATGTTGATGACTCTCCTCAGCATATGAAGATATAGATTCTTCCCTTTCATATTAACCCGCTGATTCCGGTGCTACTAGTTTGGCTGATCATTCCTTATTAGTACGATTCCGAGACTGATTAATCTTATGATTAAGATTCTCAAGACGAACGAGGATTTGAAAGAGCTCTTTCTTGTCTTTATTGCGATGCCTAACCTAAAAAGAAAAAAGATTGTTAGCTGTCCGGGAAGCTATTGACCGGGGGGGGGGATACGGAGATGAGTCACTCACGGAGATAGATTAGTGACATGACTTCCCTGACCGGATGGGGGGAGTTCCGAGTATGAGATATTAGTTTAATAGCCAGACTAGAAGAAAGGAGATTAGTTAAACAACCAATCGTAAGCGAACCAAGGACACAAAAGAAGAATCGGAACTAGAGCGGTAGTTAAGCCGGTAAGCCAGAAGTAAGCTTAGTAGTTTTTATGTCTTATTGATATTAAACGAGTAGAAGAAAGGCTTCTGTGTTGAAACGGAGTCCACGGATCTAATCTACCAAGTAGCCGAAGGGCAGTAGATGTTCATACAACCAGTGTTACTACTCGCTGCGACTTTATGGATGAAATTGCAGATAAAATGTGCCTTTCCAGCTGTTTGGGTGCTGCTGTTGTGGGTAAGGTTTTATTATGGTATCGGTTACGAGGAGAACATTTAGATTCTCGAGAGAGTGTCTTAAGCATTTCACGGAACACAAAAGCATTCCCTTGCTTAAGGGGAAATGAACGTTTGTTACTTACTCACTTAAGTAGTTGTTGTTTAGTTGAGTTGAGTCTGAGTCCATTGGTTTAGTAAACATTTTTTCGGAGTAGCAGAGTTGATATACGAAAATTTTTCTATTTGTTTTACGAACTAGAACCAAGAAAAACATTCAAGTGTTGGATGGATTGGCTGTTTTGTTCTATCTATTGCCTGAGATCTTTGCCAAGTTGTTGACCTCACCTCTGCTCAAGAAATTTGAAATGAGTTGCCATTCTCTTTATGCCAAAGAAAAAAGGGCTCGAGAACTTTAACTTGAGCTCTTTCAAATAAAGTAAGGGATCTATGAAAGTTTCTGAGTACCTAAAGAAAATCCTTTCCCTTGATTTTTTTTATGAGAAACTGACTATCATTAAGAAAGGAGTGCCTGACTCTGCCCTTGTCATGATCACTTTTAATGGTCTTGGTGAAGATTATCGAGTGTTTGTAACTTTTCTTTTCAGTAGAGAAAAGGTTCCCGCCCTGCACGAGCTGCGACCTCTTCTCCTCGTTGAAGAAGCTCGTTATCATTCCTCCATCCCAGCATCTTCACCTAATCAAGCTCTTATTGCCTAAGTCAGCAACAATCCACCCTTTAGAGTTATAGGATTCTTTTGAGGGCAGGGCCGAGGGAAAACAACTCCAACTGGACTAGTAATGATCCTTCCTGGACCCCCTCTGAATCATGTTCTCGTGGGATACTTGGAGCTCATCCAAATGGACGTGGAGCTTCCACCTTGCTTGTGCCAACAAAGTGGCAAACCTGGCTATCTTGCTGTTTGATGTTCTATGCGCTACAATCTAGCCTTCATGAATGCTTCTACTGACAACCTTCAACATCAGCTTGGAGCCATGAGCATAGATTCTCCCTCATACAGTACCCGTATGATACGGGGCCAGCAATCCTATGACAGGCAACCCCGATGCTTTCACGGACTATGCTCCATATTAAGGAAAGAAAAGAGAAAAGTCTTCACAGGGGAGAAGACTGCTCTTACCATTCATCGTATTGGTACTGTAGCTCTTGAGCCATACGACTTTTCTCATAATCTTATGTATGACCTCGGGTGGAAAAAAAGAGGATATCTGTAACTCAACTTGCTGGAGAGAAGCTCTGGGCATTCGAGTTTCATCCTTTGGACTGTATTGTGAAGGATTTCCAGACGATCAGAAGAGGGAAGAAAAGGGGCGTCTCTACAGCCTTGCAATGAGCGCTCCTGATTCCAGGACTGTCTGATCTATGAGGCATCACGAATGACTCTAGTGAGACCCCTGGTGCTTAAAAACCATCCAAATGCCGTTTAGTGTAATATGGCCACTAGTTGACTAAGGTCTTCCAATGGCCCTTAAGCAACGGTGCAGCCATTAAACTCCGCTTTGGTACCTAGTCTATGAAGACTTTGGAACCCCCACTTCATCCATGACTACATCATCACCTAAGATTGCTTAGGCACAGAACTTAACACCAGGGTAGACTCGCTCAGCACAATACCACACCAAGTGGTGTAGTAGAGCGACAAAGACCGGGATAAGCAACATCCCAAAGGACAAAGGAAAGGCCCAGCCACAAAAAAAGTTTGTTAACCATTGCAGAGGCTGAACCATTGGAACATGAGTTCTTACCCAGCCTTCTCATCTGACATACCTATTTTACAAGCTAATTTTTGTAACAAGGTATGTCCTACCATGTAGGTACCTAATGGAAACCTCGAGGAAAAGTACCATCGGGGGATCAAGGTTAGACCTTATGAAAAGATAAACTCTCATTTTAACCTATTCTTTCCAACAAAGTAACAACGGAATCAAGATCTGGCACAGAGGCAACAATCGACCGACCCAAAAGTCGATCTGTTAATCTCCTTAGTCTAAGCTGTTAACTTAACTAATGAAAAAATGAACGAAAAAGACCGATGTACCAGGAGACCCGCCTTCTCAACCTTCCGTCGATCCACATGTCTGTGAAACGACAGATAGGATTGAGCTGAGCCTTGACCTTGTCAGTGAGACTGGAACAGAAGTAGGTAAAATTTGACTATAGGAACTTGTAGACTTCCGATTTGACCCACAACCGGACCACCAGCTTACTGAACAGGTAAGAAGCTATCACTTCTCCATGGTAAGATCACCCAAGGATAATGATAGAAGCTCGGTTGAAAAGCCCCTACCATCACCGAGAGTCTTCAGAAAACTCTCTCCCCGGACAGGGACAATACCTTAAAGGGCTACGTCCTCGTCCCTCCACCAGACGACTCAGATCTTGTCCAGCCACCGCTCACTGAGGCAGAGATGATTAAAATTTTCATATACACTAATCGAGGAGGGAATGAATTCGAATTCATACTACCACAGACTCAGCCGCTGCAGCAGTATCCTCATCGGATACAGATTCAGATACTACTCTTTGTGGCATATGCGTCAATTACTTTTTCCAACTAGCCTTCGGGTGGAATAAGATTAGCAGTTAAAGGAGCCGCATCAAAGGCAATGAAATTGTGTTGCGGAAATGAGTATGCTCTTGTGGGAAATTTACTGTTATTTAATCACTTAGGTAACTCTTACTTAAACAGCTTCGCTTACTTCCCCATCTCTCTCTCAATCTCATGAGTTCAAACCGGGGCAAGCGGTCCACGAGAATCTCTTCTCTTCCCTTGTTTGGTGCCTACTTCGGGAGATTGACCACAGCTGATTCCGTACTTGACTTAGACTTAGGCAGTCGATTTGGGAAAGAAGAAAGAGATGAGATGCCACCAAAGCCCGTAGACTGGGATTTCCCATAGCTAAAGCTCGATAAAGGCACTCGGTAAGGGCAGATGAAATGCTATCCCCCCCTTCTAGGATCACTTCACTTGCTTGACAGGTTATAGGTTACTCACTCCCTTTCTCTCGGGATGAACTAGCGATATGAGACTTAGCCCGTCTTCGGCCAATTCAATTCCATGCCCGGTAGCAGCGGACATTTACCGATGCTTCTCCCCGTTCCCTATCCATGCAATGTAACCTATCTCGATTGACCGATCATGTGTGATCTTCAACTATGTTTATTGCCGGATCGGGTATTCATATCTCATTATCACGTAATCAACCCTCTTATCTTTCGTTGCTGGGTCGGCTATCTCATCTTCATTTCTTGATGCATGAGTTGGGCAAACAGAGATTGGAATTGGACCTCTTGGTACTCATCCTGATTCCCCTTTGTTCTTCTTCTGGTCCGGACGAAGAAATGTAGTAGGGGAGTCCAGGTAGATGAAGCAAGCCTAACAGACGAAATTCTTTGATGATCCATATTCGTACAGGGGAACGGGAAAGCTTGCTCAACTCTACGAGCGTTAATGTCTCCTTGTTGTCAATCGCGGTAGATGACTGAACACCAAACTCAATCCCAATGCTAAAAGAAACATCTTGACTTGTGACAAGTTCATTTGTTGTTGGAGTAGCCTACCTCATCTGATCTTTCTTTACAAACCCATTACTGGGGCTGATCTATCATACTTAATTGATCGAGTAGTTGGCTCAACAAATACAGGAATGGAAGTGATGGCGCTACTCCTTCTTTCTTTGTGGCTCGTTCGAAGCATTCTTTCGGGCACTGCATTGGAAGTCCTCCACTGCTACCTTGACTGAGGCTGGACTTATCTGATTGTCTGATTCAGCTAGTCTTTTTTTGCTATTTCGATATCGCTCTTCCTTCTCCTCTCCAGCAGGAGTTCCAAATCGTTGACGTGACATCGACCAGAATCATTGATGTGCATCTAACTGAAAGCGATCATGCTCAACCTCCTCGATTACAGTCAACTGGGAACTTTTCGATGAATAGGGCATACGGCGTGACAATCTGTTGACATACATTTCCCTTGGTATACCTCTACAAAGAGATTAGAGAAAGAGAATCATTTCACCGATAGCAATGAGAGTCACTCTGCCTGGACTTCCCAATCAAACATGGACAACGGCTACCAATATGACAGTGCAAGAGTGGAACTCGTATACTCCACTTCTTGTTAGTTAAGGTTAAGTAGAGAAGGCTACCGGCCCTGCCATCTTGCTTTACAGACCGACCGCTGGAACTGATCTTTCTTATGTCATATTGCCGGGTCGGCTACCTCATCTCTCTTATCACGGAATCTTCTTATACGTTGATACACAAGTTGGACAAAGAGAGGGAGGCAGGGAAGGTCTCCTTCTGGGATGAATCCTTCTTCCTATTGCTATTGCTTTGGTCCGGAGATGGCTTGTGACTTGTATGGAGAGGGTAGGCTGCTACGATGTGGCAAGATGAAAGTAAGCATGCTCAACTTCGATCTAGTAGGGGCAGTCCCTGTCTTCGTTCAATGCTTTGCCGGTCAAACATTGTTTATGGCATTTATCTAGTAGTAGAGCTGACCTCACACTAAGACAATCTCGATTAATTAAAATAAAGATCTTTCATTGCGCTAGGTTCTTCGCCAGCTAGCTTTCCCCCTTTGGTTCAGCTACTCTTCTTTCTATGATCCTCTTACTCCGATCTCGCCTTTACAGCCAGTAATGCTCGATTCCCACTTCCCGCCTCTCCATCTGCCGCTGAAGAAAGAATCGGTAAGAAGAAAGAAAAATCTCGTATATGATCGATCGCGAGTTCGAGTTCGGTCATCCTGGATTCGTGTACTTAACCGACCTTCTCCAGCAAGCGTATCAAAAAGCAAGCAAGTAAGTTAAGTGGAGAGTCAAATGCCAACGTTAGACTTGAAATAGTACTTACAGCGGATCTGTGGTCACTTATTGGCTCAGCTCAGTCAAGTACGTACCGGCTCGTATTTGATAAGTAGGTTTTTGATTGATTCGTGGGGGGTCGTGGAAGAATTGGGTGAAATTCCCACAGCCCGCGAAAAAGACTGATTCAACGAGATATGAAATGTCCGCATTAAGATTTAAAACTTGTCGTCTACTTTCAGGAAATGTTCGGAACAGAGAACTTACAATAATACAACGCCGCATTCTCCAAAGATTGAGGAAGAAAGAAAGAAGCCGCCACTGGCTACGAGCTGCCGTAAGCGCTCTTGCACGAGTACTGTATCACTACAGTAAGAGGAAGTACGAGCATAAATCAGTAGTCACTCTTCGCCTTTCAAGATATTGCGTATAATAGATAGAGAGAGCCAGTCTCTTTTCTTTAGCGACCGAGAATTTATGTCAAAAGGACCAACGACGATGAAGGAGGAGAAGGGGAAGGAGGAGGAGTAGGAGCTAATTCGGACGGAATCGAATGATTACGAGATAGACAATGAGACAAAGCCAAGAGGGGAGAGCACTTAGACAATTCATTTTGAGTACAGGGAAGTCTGCTGGTAGGAATTCCTCAGGGCGTATTACGGTTTTTCACCGAGGGGGTGGATCGAAGCGATTGCAGCGAAGAATTGATCTGAAACGAAGCACTTCGTCTATGGGCATTGTAGAAAGGATAGAATATGACCCTAATCGTTCTTCTCGGATCGCTCCAGTACGATGGATCGAGGGGGTCCGCCAGAGGAAATTGAATACGATAGAGGAGTTCGCTCCGCCGCGTAAGATCCTCGAACCTACCACGACCACCATCCGCGGCCTATTTTCGTTCTCTTCCCTGCCCGGGAAGGTGGATCAAAGAAAGGTAGCTTGCTTCTCTCCTGGACTGATGGCGGCTTATGTAGTGGTCGGCCCTCCTACCAGAATGTCCCCTTGGTCGAAGAGCGCCTTGTATAGTAAAGGTGCAGGAAGCAAAAAAACTTGCGCGAAGGACGTCTTCTTCTCTGCCCTCTCCTCTCCAAAGGCCAAGGGGGAGACTGTATCCCTTTCCTTCGGTAGCTCTTTTGCTTTCCCAAGGGTAGCGGTAGCTGGGGCAAAGCCCGCTTTCTTCGCTCCGCGAATGAGAGAGAAACTCAGAGGAAAAAACACGTTCTCTCTTTGCGAGGTCCGAAAGTGGAGAACGCATAGCATTCTCTGGGCACATAGGATCAAACGTAAAGCAGCGCTTTCTTGGCAGAGCTTTAGGCGGCAAGATACTTTAGGGCTTGTTGGAGCTGCTGAGCATAACGAATCGAAGCCGAAGACGGATCAAGGTAGCTTGCCTGCAAAGCCGATAGGCGAAAGGCCGAAGGATAGAGCGTGCAAAGTCGATCGTGCACCTGTCACTTATATAATAGCCAGTCATCAATTAGAAAGAGGCAAAATGGTGATGAATTGCGATTGGTCCAAACCTTCGACCAGCGACTTATTGCGACCCGCCCAGAATGCTCATCCATACTAAGACCTTATTCACACAGCGAAGAAAGGCCGAGTGGAAGGGGGCAGTCAGCTGGCTGCTTCTTGGCCACGCCCCCCTGCTTATAGATACGAGATACTTAATCTAAATAAAAAAATAGGAAATTGAATACCATTTTCCGATATACGTATAGAAACATGGGTACATGATATTGAATGTCATCCAGGTCAAGGCGCAAAGCTGGCTCGAGCGGCAGGAACTTTTGCTAAAATAATGAAGGAAGCAGCACTCCCCACACTCTCTCTTAAGCTTGTGCGGCTACCCTACCTACCTTCGGGTGTTGAAAAACTCATAGATTCCCGATGCCGAGCTACTATTGGTATAGTTTACAATCCCAACCACGGTGCACGTAAGCTTAGAAAAGCTGGACAAAGCCGGTGATTAGGCAGACGCCCCATTATTCGTGGTGTTGCAATCAATCCAGTGGATCATCCTCATGGAGGAGGTGAGGGGCACACGAAAGGAGGTAGACCTTCGGTGTCACCTTGAGGGAAGCCCACCAAAGCAGGGTTTAGGGTAGGGGTGGAGAAAGGCAGAAATGAGTTCATGCCACGACGATCTATATGGAAGGGAAGCTTTGTTGATGCATTCCTGTTGAGAATGAAGAAGAAGAGAGATCTTCTTTTGAACAGGAAAATTTTTTCACGTAGATCTTCTATTTTGCCGGAATTCGTTAATTGCTCCGTACGAATTTATAATGGAAAAACTTCTGTTCGTTGTAAGATCACTGAAGGAAAAGTTGGTCAACAATTTTGAGAGTTTGCTTTTACATGGAAACGAAGACTTTCGAGAACTAATATTGAACCGGGAAGAAAAAGGGGGAAAAAGAGAAATCTAAGCGCATATGGCACGAAAAGGAAATCCGATTTCGGTAAGACTTGATCTGAATCGTAGTTCAGATTCAAGTCGGTTCAGTGAGGGCGACCGCGAAAGTCACCGAATGGGTCAGTCTTTTCCTTCAGTTTGTCCTATATTTAAAATAAAAAAGCGTGGGAGGACGTTGCAGATGTTCGGGACGGACACGACTTCTTCTAACGCTAGAAGACCACTGGAAAACACCCGGAACCAGAGCATGTCGTGAAAGAAGCACACTGGGCGGGCGTGCTTCGACCGTGTCTCCGGGGCACAGTTGAATGTAGATATCATGAACGCGAGGTGCAGGATACCAGGCCGAGAAACCCGGGCAACCACCCCCCCCCTATGCGCCGATCGCTAGCGCATCCAGGGCCCCGGCGCCTAGCTCAGCTGGAGAGGCCTAGCCTGATCTGAGAAGTGCTAATTCGGTTCGTCGGATAGACTTCATTCAAGAACGCCGCCGCCCCTGAAATCAATAAGAAAACAAGTGCTAAGTTTCAGATCAGTGAATAAACCGAAACGAAAGAAGAGACGTTTCTCGCTCGGCGCCTAAAGCGCACTATGCTCCGCTTCAACAAATGAGAGTTTTCGGTGGAACCGGTGAACCACGCGAGCTGGATAGATGTGTGGGACAGAGGGCTCGTAGTACCAGGTAGCGTAGCTATGCAGTGGAAGGGAAGGAGCCTAAATCGACCCCCTTCTTTCTTTTATTTTTCTTTGAAAAAAAAGCAGTACAAAGAGATTAGACTCTCGGATGAGACTAAGCAGCCACCGACCGTTCCGACGCGCCCCTGACCTATTTTGATTAAGACCGAAAACCTATCTAAAATGGAGCCTAGTTTAAGCTGTCAAACAAATGATAGAATAGAAAATTAAGAATATCCCACTAGTAGGGAAGGGATATGGATGGAGTCTCGCTCAGTAAAGAGAAGAGAGTTGTAGATTCGTAGAAAAGGAGAAGAGCCTTTACTTTCTATGTTATTAGTAAAGGCGCGTTAGCCTATCTATAGTAAGGGGTCTTTTCTTGCTCGTTAGCGCTTTAGTTTTCAATAAGGACGTTTAGGCTTTACTAATAGAATATATAGGGCTTTTTCATCAGGGTGCGCTGGTCTGGAACCCTATACAAAGGGCGTTTCCTTTCAAATGACAACTGCCTCTTCCTGCTGCGAGGGCGTTGCACGAAAGCAAACCGCCCCCCCGCCCGATCAACTACCAGTTGCTTCGCAGGTAGGCCCGCTTAGGTTAGGGGGGCATTGTCCCTCAGTTCTTACCAACCTCCGGTGTGGAATCGACATGTTGCTAGCTTCAACTCGGTTGAATAAGAATCATTGATTCTCTCTGTTGTCCATTTCTTATTCATTCAGGGCGCTCGGCCGGTGCTCCTTTCTCAAACCAGAACAACTCTGAACGTTAGGGAAGATAAGGGAAGACCACCTGAGCGAAGCGACCGAAGGGACTTGACTTATCCGAACCGAACGATAGCGGCTTAAAGCTAAGCCTATCACGAGCAGCGTCGCTGCTTGATCGGCGGGGAGGAGCATCTCAAAGTATGGGGCAAAGGATCAAGCGCTTTGACTTTGTCTCCCGGGATCCACCACAGGTTAGGTTTGAGAGCCGTGTGATGGGTGACTATCCAGCACGGTTCGGAGAGCACTTTTAGTCTTTGTTGGTGAATGGAAGCCCCCCCTATCAAGCAAGAAAGAAACGGCTCTTCCCACAGCGGAGTCACCATTGACTCTATTTATTATTATGGTAAATCAGTGTATCAAGATCTCAATCTGAGAGCTTATTTCGGTTCGATACGTCCACCTACGAGACTCACCTTTGGCTTTCGTCTCGGTAGGTGTATTATTATACATTTTCCCAAAAGAACATTCATTCATTTCTTTCTTCCCCGTCGACCACGACGACTGAAACGACGCGAAAAAACCAGACCCGGAAAGGAGAAGGGCCGGGGGGCAGGGAAAAGAGTCGGGTCGACCAGGCTCGACGACCGGGAGAAGCAAAACGAAATCCGGATTTGGCCGAAAAAGAAGCAACGCTATGGATACCATGACCGATCACCATCGATAAAGAAGAATCTTTCTAAATCACTTCGGGTCAGCGGGGCCTTCAAGCATCCGAAATACGCCGGGGTTGTAAATGACATAGCTTTCCTGATAGAAAATGACGACTCTTTCAGAAAAACGAAGTTATTCAAGTTCCTTTTCCCAAAGAAGTCCCGCTCCGACGGCCCGACGAGTCATCCACTTAAAAGGACCCTCCCTGCAGTGCGCCCCTCCTTGAATTATTCGGTCATGCAATACTTATTAAATAGAAAGAACCAAATTCATTTCGACCCCGTCGTAGTTCTCAATCATTTCGTGGCACCGGGCGTGGCTGAACCATCTACGATGGGGAGAGCGAATGCACAGGGAAGAAGCTTAGATAAGAGAATACGTTCTCGCATCGCTTTTTTTGTAGAAAGCTCGACCAGCGAGAAAAAGTGTTTGGCCGAAGCCAAAAAGAGGTTGACCCACTTCATTCGCTTGGCGAATGATCTTCGCTTCGCGGGAACAACAAAAACCACCATCTCGCTCTTTCCTTTCTTCGGTGCTACCTTTTTCTTTCTAAGGGATGGGGTTGGGGTGTTTAATAACCTTTTTTTTGAGGATGCCCGGGAACAACTCCTAGGTCAATTAAGGATCAAATGTTGGAACCTCATGGGTAAGGATAAGGTAATGGAATTGATAGATAAATTCATAAACCTAGGTGGGATAGAAGAATTGATAAAGGGAATAGAGATGATAATGGAGATCATACTGAGAAACAGAAGAATTCCGTACGGGTACAACTCTTATTTAAACGAAGTAAAAAAAATGCAATCTTTGTTGTCTAATAGAACAAACACTAATACCTTAATTGAGTCGGTCAAAATAAAATCTGTTTATCAAAGTGCTTCTCCGATTGCTCAAGACATCTCTTTTCAACTGAGGAACAAAACAAGATCATTTCGTTCCATTTTTAGTAAAATAGTGAAGGATATTCCATTAGTAATGAAAAAAGGGGTTGAGGGGATCCGTATATGTTGTTCAGGTCGATTAAAAGGCGCAGAAATAGCTAGAACTGAATGCGGAAAGTATGGAAAACCATCTCGTAATGTATTTAACCAGAAAATCGATTATGCTCCTGCGGAAGTATCTACTCGTTACGGAATATCAGGTGTCAAAGTGTGGATTTCTTATAGTAAAAAAAAAGGGGGACGTGCTATATCCAAAACGTACGAAATATAGTAAATATCGTAAAGGCAGATGTAGTAGGGGTTGCAAACCGGATGGTACAAAACTTGGTTTTGGAAGATATGGCACTAAAAGTTGTAAAGCTGGTCGTCTTTCATATCGAGCCATTGAAGCAGCGCGTCGGGCTATAATCGGACAATTTCATCGTGCTATGAGCGGACAATTCCGAAGAAATGGTAAGATATGGGTAAGAGTTCTCGCAGATCTCCCTATTACCGGGAAACCTACAGAAGTAAGAATGGGAAGAGGGAAAGGAAATCCTACGGGTTGGATTGCTCGTGTGTCCACGGGACAAATCCCATTTGAAATGGACGGTGTGAGTTTGTCAAATGCTCGACAAGCCGCTACATTAGCGGCGCATAAACCATGTTCGTCAACCAAGTTTGTTCAGTGGTCGTAACGTAATTGGTTAGTGGGGAAAAAGCGGGCCAAATTCTAAAAAATTAGGCGAAGTGTTTGTTCCTGAACGACGGAAGTGGAAAGACACTAAGGGAGAGGGATATACTCCTTTATTTTAGTAATCGCCGAAATTGTACGACGAACCCTTTTGTTTCAGGCGTACGCCCCTGATATGTTACGGTTTTTTTTGTTTAGCCGGCCGGTTTTTGCCAGTATCGAATAAGCAAAAGAAGGAAACCAGTAAACAAGCAAGACAGATAAGCAGGAATCGAGATTGATAGGAAGCAAGCAACTTCCAAGTCTCTTTCATGAGGTCTTTTCACCTATGAATTATGAATTCACTCCAATAGTCAATGAAGCAGCATCCTTTAAGTTCTATCCTACAGCGATAGGTACTTTTATTTCATTTAAAAAGGCGATGGATATCATAAACGCCCTCCACCCTCCAGACAGAAAGTCTGAACGTAAAGTGCCATAATCGCCTTGGGCGTGTTCCGATTCTACAAGTACACGGGTAGAAAAAAAGTACAAGCAACTACATCAACATCACGAATTGAGGAGTTCCCTTTCGTCTGGTCGGTCTAATTTAGCCTTTTTTTTCCTCTGTAGGAGTGGTTTGAGGTGGGATGGCGTGAAAGGCCCTTTCTGTGCTTACTAAGCTTAGTCAGTCCAGATTCCCTTTATCCTCTTACCTCTCTTCCCGAATCGCACCTCTACCACAATAGCTTTCAAAAGGAAAGGGGAACTTTCGCTATAACAAAGAAAGATCTAATAAGGACTATGCTTCTAAAATAAAGAGGAGGTTCTCTCTAAGCGGAGAAAGGCTTCTTCTTTCACTCTGGGGCCTTCCTTCTCTTACTCTAAAAGTGAAAGAGGAATGGATGTAGGCCGGCCTTAAGGTAAGGAGACCCATTCTCGAGGAGAAGCCTTCCTGGATAGGAATAGAAAAGTAAGCCCCCGGGGAGTGGTTTGCCCAGAATCAAGAGAAGGTGCTTTTACCGTTTTCCATCCTGAAAGTAGTTTTCCCTTTCATCAGTGAAAGGAGTGAATCTTCATTCTCTCAATTCAAGTACAAGCAACTACATCAACAAAAGCATTGGCATTACCTCCTTTTTTTTAGAAGTTCGCTCTTGTAAGGATTTTAATGATTTAGAGTGTTGTCTAAGCCTATCGTAAGTGGTGGTCTAATGCTAGGTTATGGGTTTCTTTCAAAAGAGTAGTGCTATGTATTCCCATGATCTCAGTCTCTTTGAAAGGCTAGCCTCTTTATATTTCTTGTCATCTTTCTACTAGGAAAAGATAGAACCCGTCAATCTTCGAAATTGGAAAAGACCGGGTATCCCCACCTAGCCTTCCTAGAATTAGTGCTTTCTTCTTTTATAAGCATAATCCTTTCTTTACTTTTAGCGTAGGTGTACGTCAACGTTCTAAGCTGAAGTTAGTGTGCAAGACCAAGAAGGCTTGTTATTTAGACTTCCTCTGAGCACGCAAGAAGCTGTCCAGAGTTAGGCTTAGCGGTACCCCGTCCAACGAGTAGGAAGAGTAGCCATCGCCCTAGTTAGTCGTTCAGAGTGAACCTGAACTGAAGAGGTTGTTGGAAACTAGTTAATTACGTTTAACAAGAAGGACCCTTAAGGTATATGCTGCCATTCAGGTTCATAAGAAGGAAGCTGTTGTTGGCAACTACATCCGACCCACTACGCGGTAAGAGGCAAGGGCCCTGCTTTCTCCCTCCTAGCCAGTGAAGGAAGCCGGTAAAATTCTTTTTGAGCGAAAGAACCGAACCCCTGGGTCCTATCGAACCAGCCCTTCGTCCCAGGGGGCAGGAAAGACTTTCTTTTAAGCTTATGAGAATGCCCTATGCAGATGAATTGAATTAGACAAAAAAGCCTTCAGCGTCTGCACCCGGAAGCTTAATTCGAAAGACGAGAGTAGGCTCGAGGAGGACTGATTCTCGGTCCCCTAAAGTTAGAAAGCAGGTTAGACTGCAATGTATGCCTATGGAAAGAAAAGTCACGAAAAGCAATCCATATGATCATAAGTAAAGGCTTGCCTATACGTCTTTCTAGCGTACGCGCGGTTCCTTTCGATTAGAGCCTGTCGCTACCTGGATCAATCAGCCTATTCTAGTTTATAGTTCGCCTTGTGTCATCCGATTTGAGGGAATTCATTGGATCGTGAAGTTGCTTCACACCTGGCGTTTGATCTTTCGCTAGGAGCGAGGTTGTCCTTAACAAGAATGGTTGGAACTGAGACCTATGAGACTACTCGAATGGGGGCTTCTTTTAAGGGAAGGGGGTGTCTGAAGCGACACCTTTTCTACTACTATAAATACATTTTGTGTAAGAATTTACTATGGTGATGGATCGGGGCAATTCATTCCACCCAAAGGGTTTTTTTCAAGCTGAGGGAAGGTTTGGGCTTACCGGCTAACAAGAGGTCTTTTTCAAACTAAATTGCCGGCTCTATTTGAAAATAAAATTCTCATTCCAAAGAGATCTCAATCCTGCAGTTGGCGAAGCAGAAGTCCCATAAGCACCCACGTCTGAAGAAGCAAATGCGGGAAGCATACACACCTACTGCGAATTAAAGAGACCTTACCTACATTCATTAATCATCTCGTAGGAATTTCCCTTCTCAAGGTAGGTCAAAAGAGCAAGCCGATGAAAGGAAGACTCTCTCGAAAGGTGTCTGCTCGTGGAATAGAAAGAGTTCGTTGCATCAGCATCAACAAAGTGTAGTAGTCAAAAACGCTTACTTAAGCTCATCGATGTGTACTCCTCGGCTGTGAAAGAGAGGGCGCTTCTGAGCTTAATAAATCCCGCACAGGTGATTACCCGGAACTTTACACTCAATGGAAAGCAAAAAGGAAGAAAAAATCCGCTTTGAAAGCGATTCCAGAGACCATAAGAACGACCAGGTGGCGGGCGGGAACAGCAGAAGCATTGAGATTTGCTTGTTCAGAGATGCGTCAAAGTATACCTATGAAAGTGGATAGCAAGGGTCAGGCACCAATGCATTACTAAAGAATAACCAACCGGAATAACTTTTAAGGGAGCGTGGAAAGAAGGATTGGTATTACTATCTATGGGCAGGCCTGGGAAAAAAATCCCAAGGGAAGCTTCTCGCTAGTGCTTTGCCCCACCACTGAACATTGCGTTGCTACGGTCAATAAACTGCTTTAAAGTGGCTCCGGATGACCTTGAGGGTCAAAGGCCCCGGTAAGGTGCTGCACCTTTCTCGCTCAAAGGATCTATGAAAAGAACGTCCCACTACGAATTCCTAACCCATTAATAAAGTACAGATAAGGGTTTTTTTGTTAAAAGTCTAACTTTTAAAGCATACGCATTGGCTTGGAAGCCAATCCTTTTGCTCTGGACTTTCTGCTTTGATGGATCTTTCCTCTCAAAAGGGGTGTTACCTAACCCACTATGTCCTTTGTTTAATACCCATTTCCAAGGCCTGGAATTGAAAACCCTTTCTTCCGCCCTCGCCACTTCTTTCGCTGACCCTATCCACCTCCTTTTCGGAATACCAGATCAAGAGATGAATTAGCGGATCACAGGGCTAAGTCGAAGCATGCCTGAACCTTCTTTAGTTTAGTAGTGAGCCGTACCGAGCAGCTCCTAGCAAGGGCTTCAAGATCATAGTAATGCCTGCAAAAATTTTCCTTGGGTACGAATGTCATGTTCAAAGCTGGTTTCTCTAGACACCATGGAAAAGATCACTGACGAGCTCAATCTCTAAGTGTAAATTGTCAGTTTCATCCTCTTTATGAGCCTGAGATCATAATCATATGGGTCAACAATTCTCATTTCTTAGTTACAGAAAGCCCTTCTCAAGGAAGTAAGCCAAAAGCCACTCATCTGAGCCAGCGGATTCTCATTCTGCTGTGCCGGTGCGCAAAGCAAGCACGCTTAGACTGCGATGTGCAATCTTTGGTCTGCCTATCATTGTCCATTAAGGGCTGACTCCGCTAGGCAAGAGGACCACTACTGGGATTATTCAACTACTAACTGATGACCAGGGGACTACTCTGCTTCTTCCACTACTGATATTGACCGACCTGTTGAGAGGATAGCAGCAGGAGAAAGAAAAAAAAGAAGTAGAGTTAGGTTCTGTTCTAGTATGTAAGCATCTCTTTCCTCGGTCGATTCGTCTGCTCATTCAGCGTATGATTCTTATCCAACTTCCGATAAGTCTTATGAAACGAATTCGGCTGGAGATAGGCATTCGGATTCGTTACTTGGGGCTGATGAGGATGAGTTACTTCGGGCTCCTGAGGGTGAGGAATCCGTTGTTTCGGGATAAACTTGATATGTTAGTTCGGCCTCGGCTTCTTAGGATGATGCCTGTGCAATGTATGATCCATCGGATTCTTTTTATTCTATTCTCGGTGCGTTGTTCTTCAGCGAATGAAAGAAACCGCTGATTCCAAAGTTCCTTCATCAGATTTGGGTGCTTTTGAAAGAGCTGCTTCTGCGAATGACTCAACTGAGACTACTCAAAAATTTCCCACATGGAAGGAAATGGGATTTTTGAGAAAAGGGGTTGGGAACCATCGAAGGACTAGCAACCTGACAGTCCTAAGCAACCTTGAACCAACAACGTTACATATACCATACTGCTATAGAAGACATGAGTACCAGTTAGACTACGGGACGCGTACACCCGAAATTGGTGAGCTACTTACTGCCCCTTAAGTCAAGAGAATAATAGTACTTTCAGCAAAGGATATCGTAACTATGGCGAATACGTTTTTCTTGCTTTCCACATACCCGGAATGCGAACTAAGCAAGAACATGTGAACTAAGCCAGCCCAAGGCATGATCTTGGATTGAAGGTCTGGAATTGTGGACACAGGGCGGAGGCATACCAGGCTTAATAACGACTAAAGACCATTGGACGACCGGGAAATAGCACTGAACAAGCAGCGGCTAAAAGCTTCTTCTACCCAGTCTTCTCCCATAGGCTCAGAAGAGGGTCAATACGATCCCTTTGAGAAAGAACAAAAAATGCAACTATCAGCGGGTGATTTCGACTTCGAAAGCCATGAGCCCCATTCACGAAAGCCTACAGAACAAACTTGCTACTTTTGATTAACTCGTCGCTACTTCTGACCCCTCTACGTACCCTTTCTTTCTCAATCTGACTCTTCCATGTACCCGACACTGATTCCCAAGCAGGGTGAGGAGAAGGAGGATCTTACAACTACATCATTTATTATTAAAACATCTTACAACACTTAATATTACAATGAGAATGACAGAATGTCTCTTCGCAAGGCCCCAAAGCCCCTATTACTACTCCTTTCGAACATTCCCCCAGGTCAGCATTGAGCTATGGGATCAAGGAGATGAAAATCGGATGCTATAAAGGAAGATTCCGCGTATGCGGTTTGGCGAGTTGTCGAATGCGTGGTTCCCCGCGTATGTCGTTGACTCTCCCCGAGCACGTATGTGCTTGTGCTCCCTTAGAGAACTGGTTTTCTGAAAATCTCTGTAGCGAGGCACGCGCCAACTGAACGGGGAACGGTATACCACTAGTGCTAAGCTTGTTTGTTCTTCTTTAGTACAGGATTTTCCTTCTAAGGAACTTCACTGCACTTTCCTATCCACCCCGACATGCCGGAAGGGTCCTCCACGGGGTCAATAGCTAGAAAGCTCCTTCGGAATAGCAAGCAGCAGAAAGAGGGGTTGCTGGTTCGGGAAAGGAGTAGGGCCACGGTTAGCCAACTTATCCGGAAGCGGGTCAAGAAAGAGACAAAACTTGAGCGAGGAACGGGCTCCGCCCTAGTTTTTAAGGCAAAGTCTCACATGAAAGACAAAACTCAACATGAGACTCGAAACACAAAACTCGGCTAAAAAAGGATCAAAACCGGGAAAAGACAGCAAGAGATTGTGTAGAAAGGGGCTCGAAAGCTGAAGAAAGGAAACAGATTCGGGATAAACAGGTGCTGTTGTGGCCTAGGACTAAGATTCTTTCCTTCAAAGTTCTCACCAGTAAGTAGCCCTCATCTCTTAAGGATAAACCGTTAAAACGCGGCCTCATAGTTCTTATGAACAGCTTGATGAATCGCAAAAGGCTAACCTTTCCCTTCCTTCCCCCCGTCTCCTTACCGCCCTACTCGCAACTTTATTAGCTACTAGTAAGACGGATCGTTCAAACAGTAAGTAAGCAATGCGTACTTCTTTCCTAGTCTAGTGGATCTGCGTAGCAGAGCCCAATCTTCTACCCACAAGCTCTGACCTTACTTGTTGTACTTGATTCACCTACGTAAATATACAACTTGGGTAAGGGCTTTCTTCTACTGTTATAGGGCCGAGGGCCCTCTCCTTCATCCGCTTTAGAATCGTCTCTCTCAATCCTTGCCTGAACCACCCTCCTCATGACCAGCGCGCCTCACTAAACACAAGCCCTGCTAAGCAACAACGCAACAAACAGAATTGCGTAAGATAAGATAAGAAAACATAAAATCGAAAAAGCCCAAGAAAGAAGAATCAAAAAAATTTCCCCGGTCTAACTAATTTCATATAGAAAGAAAGATGTGGGTTGTCGGAGTTGGATCGAAATGGAATCCCCGTTTCTAATAGGTCTGGAGTCTTAGACTTGTTCTGCTTCGATAGAGGCACTGTAAGTGGAATAACAATCATTCGCTCTTATCCTTCCTTCGCTGCAGATGGCAGAGCTACCGCACTACGTTCCGTTGATTGGTGGATTGAATGAGATTGATTGATGGGCGTATTGAACAACCAGCACAAGAGCCAATATAGATAAATAGACAAACAAGCTCAGCTGCCAGAGTGGATCCTATCCCGTATTTACCAGCGAAAAAATGGGGGAGTCATCCGTCTAACGAAAAAACGGAGGCGCCGAGATATTCTATTCCCAAAGGCCTTGTCACGAGCTGGATTCTAACCAGCACCCCTGGGCAAAGGAAATAATACCCAGCGAACTACCTTTTATTCTGTCTGATTGTTACTTTTTTATTTAAAGGAATTTCGGGAAACCCATCATGATGAGCGTTCTCGGATTTTCCTTATTTTTTAAGTTTTGGTTGGGGTTAGGATTTTTCTTTTTTTTTTTATCCGGCCTTTTTTTTTGACGACAAGTTTTAAATCTTAATGCAGGCAAGGAAACATCGTTTTTCAATTATTACTTGCTGGGTCGGAGCGTAGACGAGCGAGCAGAGCCCAAGAAACAGGGGAGCTCGTCATAGAGCAGTCGACTAGAAGTAGAAGACTGCTGGCCTGAGGGAAGGCGGCCTCTCTCAGGAAACATGGCCCAATTTTTCTTCTTTCTTTTTTATTTTGGGTTTATTTATTTTTTCAGGGGCCCAGAACGCTAAAAGGTGGGGGAGAAGCAAGCCGAACCTCTGATCGACCTAGACACATAAAAAATTCTCGGCGTCGAGAAAGATTTGAGATTCCGTAAGTAACAAAGTGAGTGCTTTCTAAGAAGGGCTTGGAAAAAGAAAATGAAATACGAACAACCGCGCTGGTCGTAATAGATCGACTTTCATGCTAGTTCTTGCTCCAGCATGAAAGTTCCATTTCAGGGAAGGACGACGTACCATGATACTTTCTGTTTTGTCGAGCCCTGCTTTGGTCTCTGGTTTGATGGTTGCACGTGCTAAAAATCCGGTACATTCCGTTTTGTTTCCCATCCTAGTCTTTCGCGACACTTCAGGTTTACTTCTTTTGTTAGGTCTCGACTTCTCCGCTATGATCTTCCCAGTAGTTCATATAGGAGCTATAGCCGTTTCATTCCTATTCGTTGTTATGATGTTCCATATTCAAATAGCGGAGATTCACGAAGAAGTATTGCGCTATTTACCAGTGAGTGGTATTATTGGACTGATCTTTTGGTGGGAAATGTTCTTCATTTTAGATAATGAAACCATTCCATTACTACCAACCCAAAGAAATACGACCTCTCTGAGATATACGGTTTATGCCGGAAAGGTACGAAGTTGGACTAATTTGGAAACATTGGGCAATTTACTTTATACCTACTATTCCGTCTGGTTTTTGGTTCCTAGTCTGATTTTATTAGTAGCCATGATTGGGGCTATAGTACTGACTATGCATAGGACTACTAAGGTGAAAAGACAGGATGTATTCCGACGAAATGCTATTTCTTTTAGGAGGACTATAATGAGGAGGACGACAGACCCAATCACGAGATAATAAAGGGCAAGTAGCTTGATTGGTTCGAATCCAATTCGTGAGAAGAGGCCAAGCGAGAGACTCTAACAGTAAAAAGGCCTTCGGCTAAAATCATAGAGCTCGTTCTTTCACTCATAAAAGATGATGGATAAGCAGTCGTCCCTTACTCTATTTCTTCCTAAAGTAAGAAATGGTGGGACGCGAAAGAGCAGCAACACTTCTTAGACGTTCGTGCCCCTCACCCGAGGGTTACTTCACTACCTTTCGAGAACAATAATCTTTCCTGCTTCAAAACAAGAATTTCGTAGGTAGAAAGAAATCCAAACCTAGAATAGAAGGAGGAACAACGAAAAAATCCCACAATCCCAAACAGTTGCGACCTAAACAAACTGTCGCAAACTCTCTTTTTGAAATCAATCTATTTCTTTTCGCACTCTAGGGAGCAAGAAAATAGTGACGTCCCGCGGAGATGATCACCACGGGCGGAGTTACGAAAAAAAGTATCGATACAATGATCCCGTTTTTTACGAACAAATTCAAGCTAGCCGTCAAAGCAAGGCAGCGAAAGCAAAATGGAAATCAATCAAGATCCGAGCAGCAACCATGGGACCCACCTAACTTGAGGAAGACTATGCCGCCAACCAATGTGGCCATACCCAGAAAAAGTAGTTTGCCTAGCCCGAGCCAAGTTTGCTCGAAAAACAAATTGAGCTCGAACAGCACCTGATGAAAAATCCACTCTCCCGAGGACTGGGGAGAAAGCCCGTGAAGGTCCTTAAGCAGTTGATCGGGACTAATAGCATCTGTCGTGTCATAGAAAAAGTACAAAGGGAAGAGAAGCAACAATTGCTCAAATCACCAGAGAGAGGACTAGGGCATATCATCAAAGAAAGAACCCCAAAACCGGGAATGCAGATAAGAAATTGCCAGATTGATATAGAAAGAAGCATTGGGAGTACATCAGCACAGGGACATTCGATCACAGAAATCATGAGCCTACTATTACCTTGCCTATACATAGGATATACCATCTGGCAGGCTTAACTTCCGGGGATCACCCGGATATTAAGTAAAAGTCTAACTGCATTATTAGACACGGAGGGACTAAGGGAAGCTCTAAGTGCTGCTAGCCAGGAGATAGGAAAAGCAAGTACGGGTAGAGAAATAATAGAGGTGGCGGAAGGAGAGAAAAAAGAATGAACCAGAGACAAATTATGGACAATGCCAGAAGAAAGGTCTGCCAGAGCCATCGCAATATGGATCGCAGCCATAACCCTAACAGTAGCACTCTCCGTCGCCGCCGCTAAGCTAGGGGAGGATAGATAAGGTGCGCTTGATCTGGACTGGATTGTGTATTTAGAGGAAAAGAAGCTTCAAATGTTCATTAATTCAATTTCAATTCTTTATTACTATGCAAAAGGGCCACCATATTTTATATATTTTTTTAGGATAGTAAAAAACATAAATAATGGCAAGATGGAAAGCTACTCGCCTAAGCGCCTAATATAATTCCGATTAAAAAGACCGAATCCCGTGAAATCTAGAATGTGTAAAGGACTTTGTCTTCTTTAAAACGTTCTAAAAGGTCTCTAGAAAGCTTTAAAACACTACTTTCAAGGGTATCAGCTATCGTCGATGTTGTAATCAATGGCAAGTTGGTTAGTGCTATGGTCGACTCGGGTGCCACCCAAAATTATGTGGCCGATCGGATAGCCCACAAGTTGGGACTAAAACTGTGTCAAGATGGAAGCTCGATAAAGGCCGTCAATTCGCCTGCTAGGCTTATCTCTGGGATCGCAAACAATGTGCCCATCCGGATTGGAACATGGGCTGGAAAGGCTACGTTTATGGCCATTCCAATGGACGACTTCCAGATGATCCTTGGAATGGAATTTTGACGAACGGCCTTGCACCGCTACCGTTTATGGACTCGATTGCTATCTTGGGGTTCCAAACCTTGCCTAGTTGCTACTTCAAAGGCAGCACCGTCTGTAGAGAAAGATAAAACTGCATTGGTCTCAGCGATGCAGGTGAAGAAGGGTTTTCGAAAAGGCCAACCCACTTTCCTTGCCACAATCAAGGAAGAAAGCCAGGGATCTACAGTAACAGAACTGCCAGCCGAAGTTTCGGGACTCCTAAAGGAGTTTGAATCTGTTACGCCACCAGAGTTGCCGAAGAGACTGCCTCCGCGACGGGCAGTTGATCATAAAATAGAGTTGGAGTCGGGGGCCAAACCGCCAGCACAAGCCCCTTACAGAATGTCTGTCCCAGAATTACAAGAACTTCGAAAGCAGCTAGATGAACTTCTGAGTTCCGGATACATTCAGGTTTTTTTTTCATAAGAGAAAGAGGTTCCTAGACAAAGCTGATAGACCAAAGGAGAAAGACGTAGTAGACAAAGGAGACCTTGTCGGTAGGTCTTTATGTCTCTCAAAGGACTGACAATGCGTAGTCAAAGGCAAGCCGCGTATGGATTGATCCCTGATTCTCTTCTTTTTTCTTGGTCTTCTTTCCATCTCACAACTTCCACTTCTTAAGCCGACCTTACCTGCTGGAGGTATGATTCCGATCTTTGAATCGAATTTGATCTTTCGTCTTCAAGCTCTAGGCTTGCCTTTTAGTCAGCAGGGAATGATTCTGCTTCTCCGTACTTCCCGGATCATTGCATCTCAACCAATAACATTATCGGATGAGGATATAGATGCTAGTAGACACCCACACCTAGATGCTGTCTACATTACCGCCTACGTAGGAGACAGCAGGATTAGACGAACAATGGTTTACAATGGGGAAGGAATCAACGTCTGCACCCTAGAAATCGCAGAAGCCCTAGGGATAAGCGAAGAACACTTTACCCCTTGTATCACAACACAACCGTCAAGGGTTATGACGGGTCCACCCAAGAATCACTAGGGACTATTTGCCTTAAACTAAGGGGATGCAATCGAGAGAGTGACACAATTTTCCATGTAGTTCAGTGCAAGACCACATTCCGCCCACTTTTAGGACGCATGTGGATACACGATCACGGTGCCGTCCCGTCCTCCTATCATAGATGTGTAAAATTTCCATTCCAAGGGGGAGGAACCATAGTTAGAACAGAGAACAACATACCCAAATAAGAACCCTCACATGGCCGAGTACCAATTTCATGGACATGTTCCCATTATAGAAGAAAAAGGTAAACCCATGCAAATCGAAGAGGTCTCAAACGACCAAAGACCTAGGGAACCACTCCCGAGTGAACAGTCGAGAGGATGCCAAATAATGTGACGATCCGGGTACATACCTGGAACAGGCCTAGGAAAGAGAAAAAATGGAATCATCAAACCTATAGAACCGTCACAAAGATCTAGAAACCAGGGAAACGGATATGACGGCTTCTCCTCACAAGAAGACACGGAATGGACACTAGCTAAACGATTCAAATCTTCAGGATCAGTTGAAAGCATAGACGACAGATCCTTCTCCACCCACAATTGGACTCAAAAATATCTTTGATCATAAGGAAGCGATAGGAAGATGGATCGAACACGAGCCACTTCCACCGATTTCTTGAGACGCTGAGTCAGCACTTGACTCACAAGCCCAGCCGTGGGAAGGGCCTTCCAGGTTGGAGCCCACGTCATTCCTTGTTGAAGGAGAATAGTGGGCAACCAGGGCATGTAGCGTCGACATAGTTGAGAGAGATGCAATTTAATACTCCAAACTGTGGACTCTACCCGCTCGGGGTCGTCCCATGGTGACACGATTGATGAAAACAATGACTTGTCAATTCGCTTGGCCAACTGTATAACTTTGGCCAAAGAGAAGAATGACAGGTAAATCTTCACCAACCGGTCAGCCCTCCCATCTTTCTTATACATTAGTTGTCGATGGAAGGATGGAATAATCCGAGGGTACCCTGATCGTGTGAGCGACACAGGGACTGGGAGAAGACTGTGTGGGGACTTGTCACCCCCATACGCCTTCTGGAGGCAGGCTGCGCACTGTTTTAAGTACAAAGATAAATGCAGCCAGCCTTACTTCCGGCCTATTCGACCCGCAGCCCGTGTGAACAAGTAAGCTCCGATACAGAGCTCTTTAGTCAAGCCATCAGTGGCGATGAGGCACACCTTATTCAGGAGCGATCTCATCAGCCGAGAGTCTTCTAAAACTCTCTGCCATTCTCTCCTTGCTTAGCTTGTGGGAAACTAGCTCTTCTAAGAGCAGAGCAGCCTTTCTCTTATATACGATGCTATGTCCGAGAATCTAAGATCAGACTTGACTTTCTGACTGTCTTGCTCTTGCCTTGTTAATGGACGAGGAAGTGACATGACATATAAAGAATAGGAATCTAATTAGCTGCTGATTGACTGGGATTATTCCCTTCTTGATATGGCACTGCACTGACAAAGAAATAAGCTAAAGGCTAGGATTGATTCATCAAGCCATAATGCCTATGGAATCGGCTGTTGTACTCTATGCGGACTTAGCCCGAAAAGAATATTGCCTGCTCTTCGTAGAGCAACTATGTCACTTCTGTCTATTAGTGAAAGGCTAAGGCTCCATCCCAACTTTCGAATGATTGCTAAGCCTCTTCTTACTACTAGTGGCATTTTTTGGCGAAGTGCAAGGGAAACTTTTTTTTTGAGAAAGCCGGTCACCGGTAGGCTAAGAACCTATCAACCTTATGAAGAAAGCTACAACTCTAGTGAAGTTTGAAGGGGAGAGACATTTTGTTTTTCACTTCATTTTTTATTTCTTGCCTAATCAGTTTCACCCTGGATTCCCTTCTCTTCCTGGGGAAGTCGAAAGAGAACTTACAGGCTTTCCTCAAAGCTCACAGCTAGTCCTCTTTATTTAATAGAATTCCCAAGCAAAGGATTAGAAGGTAAGGTGCCAAGTTCAAGGCTAAGCTTAGTCGGATTCTTCCCTTAGGTGAACTACCTTTAGCTTTCGAGAAGACAGTGAAAGCAGTGAGGATGTCACGTGGAAGCTTTCCTAAATCCATTTGACCGGAGCCGGGATCAAAACTACTTATATAAGTAAGGATATACCACCAAACCTGAGCCTTCCCAAGTGAGTCTGCGCAGCATGCTCCGAAACAGAAGAATCATTTGAAATCCCATTTGCACCCGGATTCAGCTTCTTTCGAACTAGCAAATGCACTTTCTGAGCCAACAACGGATCGGCTTGGCCCATTCCTCAGATGAGGAAGAAAGAGTACCTAGATCTGCATATACTAAGTATGCCCAGAAATTCATGTTCTGATCCGGTCTTTCCGGGCTTCTGCTCCAACTCTTTCTGACCCGACCCTACCGAACGAGCCAAACCGAGAGTCCTATACTTGTCCACCGGCCCTCTGGATTCTGTTCTATACTTACCAATCTTGGCTAGCCTCTTTTCCTGGCGCTAAGCCCTTTTCCTTCGGAACCTTTGTTTGAATGCTTAAGCCTAGAAAGATCTTGCTGGTTGATTTTTCCACTCATCCTAACCCCACCGTAGGCCGGAGAGGCCAGCCCTAGCTCCAACATCGAGGCGAGGTCTAGAAATCTCTTTATCAAAAAGAAAAACGTTGTTTTCAGGTCTTTACGAGTACTCTACGGGCGTCGAAGAAAAGCGCTTGTTATTTGCTCTTCAAAGGGAAAGGAAGAACTACTCGCCGAAGGAAGAGGCATCTCATGCCATGGTTCTTGTGAAGGAATAGGCAGCTATTTCATCTGCTGTGAATGCTGCCGCTGCTTGAGTACTCGTATCCGCTCTTGCTTTTGGGGGAATAAGCTGGTATTTCATCCCGTAACCTATTGAAGTAGAAAGAGCAATTCCCCGACTCAACGGATTCTTATGCCCCTGAAAGAACTTATCTTGGAGCCGGCGTATCGTCTCCTTCAAAAACCCTCCTCTCCTCCCCCTATCGTTGGAGCTACTTCGTTCCTGGTAAGAAATTCCTGTGATTCTTGTCCCATCGATAAAGATTTCAAACGGGGGGGGGCGAAAGAGCCTGAAATAGTCCCCGATAAAGCCAATCTCCAAGTGGAGGATTCTAGCTCTATCCTCATTTCTAGAGCCGGGATGGGGCATACGTTCCATTTCTGCTTGACTTCCAAGCTACGACTTAGGAATCTTCTGTAGCGAAGACTCGTGATTGATCTCATTATGGCTGGGAAAAAGCCTCTCTTTCTGATGCGAATTCGGGTGTCTTAGAATCGAATAGGCTTTAGGGAATTCAATCTCACTGACCTTCGTGAGATTCTATTTTCATTTTTATTTATCTGTAAGCTATTATAAATACGTAAACACCTGTGATATATGTACATGTCTAGGAAAGTCCAAATAGAAGATATGTAAACTCGAGACCTATGCGGCTTTCTCCTTAATACGCCCCCTCAAAGGCAACTGTCCATCTTGAACAGAGAGTTTATCTCGTAATTGTTCAAAACGCTTGACACTGAGAGCTTTGGTCAATATGTCGGCAAGCTCACCCTTGGCTTGGAATGAGATAAAGAGGATTTGCAACTGCTTGCGAGCAACCTTTTTACGAAGAAAGTTAAAAAAAATTTCGATATGCTTAGTGCGAGCATGAAAGAAGGGGCGTGGCTGATAGATAGGTGGCACCCTTGGTCTCACACCAAAACAAAGTATAGGGGGAGAGCGAGGTATGCCAAGCTCAGATAAGATAGATTGCAACCAACATAGTTCAGCTGTGCCTATAGAAAGACCGCCTTATTCCCCTTCAGTACTTGACTTCGAAAGGGGCTTCTCCTTCCTTGAGCTCCAGGAGAGAAGATTAGAACCCATATAGACACTGTACCCACTAGTGCTGCCTCTGTCATCTGGGAAGCCAGCCAAATCAGCATCTTCATATGCACTAAGTTGATGAAGGGAATTTGGACTGAAGAGAAGGAAGAATGCTCCTGTACAGTCTGGCATTTTCAAAAGAGGCCCCTTGATGACGAGAGAGCTGTAAACCTGTAGCCATAGGACACTTGTAGCGCTTTCCTACTTCCATAAACCATTTTATGATCAAGTAATAGATCTATTTACTCTGACCCTCATCATCTCGACAGGATTCTACAAAAATTAAATAGTGCAAAGGAGTGAAACCGCTTAAAAGCTAGAAGTTTCTAATTTCTTACTTACTCTCAAGAGGAAGGTAATTGAATTTCTTGCTGACTCTAACGAGTTTGGAAGGATAAATAGTTTAACTACTTATTTAGAATAAAGAAGGAGACATGGTAATTTCTTCAACGCTTTCCACGCTTTTTGGGTGGTAATAGGACCAATCAAAGAGAATGCCCAACATTCAAAGATTGCAGATGGCTTCTACGGCATAAGCATAAGTTAGAGTGAATTTCCCAGCTTAGCCGCAACTCCTTTCAGGCTTCGATATACTTTATTTGCCAGTTCGTTGACATGCATCACAGGAAGGTAATAATTCTTTGACATCCTCAACGTCGGCCACCATAGACCTGCCAAAGACTGATTCCTTGCAGTAGCATCCGCACCGACATGTCCACCCGTGAGGCCTTGATGCGCCTCTTCCTCTTCCATAACATTGTTAACATCATTCGAATACATCGTCGTCAAACTTGACCCCTCTTTTCATTAGCTGATACGGATTTCCGAACCAGATCTTTTCGCTGATGAATAGGCCAATCGGGATCGGAGGGAATAAGACCAGTGAATCGGCAATCTTAGTGGCTCCTTTCTCCTTTTCCTAATCTTGAACAAGGAAGGAAGAAGCGTATGGGATGGGAGCCGGCACCCCCTCAGGTCCTTCTCCATTACGCAGACGAGACAAATGGTCAGCGGCGACATGACTTCGTCCAGGCAGTCTCGTCACAATGGAGCACTCGTGTTAGCCGAAGGAGTAGGAAGCGCCAACGACGATTGATTGCTATGCAGGCGGCCCTTGAGACGAGGTTATATCAAAAAGAAAAGAATAAGCATCGTCAGAACGATCCGAAGAAAGTAGGCAGGGGGCAAAGACCAAAGAAAAAGCAAAGGGAACTCAGACTCACCTAGAGTGAGTATATGGATTTCGTGTCTAAGTTACTGATAATTCCGTAGAACTTGTGACAAAAGAAGCAATGGGGGAATTGCCTGAAGAAGTTGACAATAAAGAGGTGATGCTTTTATAGAGGAGGGTGTGGATGAAAAATGAGAGATAGACAGGCCACTTCACCTCAGGATACATCCAACGATGCACAAGAATCAGATTCTGGAACTCCAGAGAATCAAACAAGGCCTGCTTTTCCTCTCTTTAAGTACGGTTACCTATTTTCACATCCTGATTGGGTTAACAACATCTCTTATCCACCAGGATATGTAATTCCCTATTTTCAAGTGTACGACAGAGAAGGAAAGCCATACGAACATTTAGTACTCCTCCTTCATCGATGTGGAGATAGAGCCAGAAATGAGGCTTTGTGCCTTCGTCAATTTCCATTATCATTGACAGGTGCTGCTCTTACATGCATGGCTTACGCCATAAAACCATTCCTACTTGGGATGCTATGGTCACAGCATTTCTAAGAAGATTCTTCTATAGATATTTTTTAGAAAGGAACCACGGAAGAATTCAGATTATAAATGTTGAATACATCACATCGGAAATGGTCAGGAAGAAGAGGAGCTTTTAGGGATAGAAAAGGACAAAGGGAAGATGAAGTCAATAAGCCTGAAGATGCTGAAAACCAAGATGAATTTGACGAAGTCTCCATTTGCTATTCTTTTGTTGAGAAATTTTTGTTGATTCCACAAGCCTTGAAAGTCCCGCTTATGTTGAATTCGGAACACATGGCTCCTTATCCAGAATGCATGGAACATGTCCCATATCCCCCTTCATATCAAATCCCTCTAACTTTTTCCGGTTTAATGCCGGAGATGACGCATTGGCTTATTTGGTGTATTTTCAACAAGAGTGTGGGGTAAGAGCTGCTGTCGAGGCTCTCTGTTGCAAACAATTTCGTTACTCGCTTATGGGAAGAACCCTTATTTGGTATGATAACTTCGCCTGGGGATCCATACCGACATGGGGAGCTATGGTGGTAGCTTTTCTCCAAGAGTTCGGAGCAAGAAAGCCCCCTCAAGGATGGAATATTCCAAATCATGAATGGAGTGACTCCGATGATGATTGGGACTTCCAATCTGAATAACACCGATGGTTCTCATACTTCTTCAGTCTCAGGGGATGTGGGGAGTGCAGCACCTGACGGCCGGACCTCTAAAGTTGATGAATTTTTTGAAGGTAGAGTCTAGTCTTATCATGCCAGATGGTTCAGATTTCTTCAGAAATAGCCCAAGTCAACCAGATGGAGTTACGATCTGGCAAGAAATTACCTCCCGTTCCGAATTATGGTAAAAATCTTGTGCAAGAGTTGTCTCAGTCTAAGAATAGATCATCCCCAAATCCTGAAAGTCCCGTCCAGGATCATGGTCTATCGCAAAATAAAAACCCTGGGGGCATCCCTATAGACCGAGGTGCTGGGGGCACCCTCTCGAGCCAAAACGAAGTTACCCAACGAGGGAGATCACGAATGCTTGCTGGTCAAACATTAGCGGCTAATGGACAACATGTTCGCTATGACATATTAGCTCATCTCAAAAAGATTCCTGCACTCCTCAGCGTATACGATGCATTGAAGATGTCTGCAGAACTAAGGATGTCCCTAGTATACGCATTAACGAACCCAGAGGAGTTTTCTAATGAAGTTAACCAAGTTAAGATGAGAAGTAGTGAACCAACTTATGCCGAGTGTTTGGCTTTGATCACGTTTACGGACGATTACTTGCAACCAGGACTCATTAAGCATAACAGGCCTTTGTTCATTTCAGGATACCTTAATGGATTGGGGATAACAAGAATCATGATAGATGGGGGATCGGCTGTTAATCTCCTACCTTTGAGAATGCTAAAACGTCTCGGGATTGCTATTCATCGATTGGGCCCCAAGCAATCTACTTATCCAAGGATTTAACCAAAGTAGGCAGAGGTCTCCGGGCATTGTACGACTTGAATTAAAGATCGAGGAATGGGAGGATACCATACCCCTTTATGTCATTGATGCGGAAACATCAAACAATGTTCTACTTGGGCGGCCTTGGATGCATGATAATTGTGTCGTCCCTTCTACTTATCACCAATGTTTCAAGTAAACCAAAGGTGGTGAGCAGAAGAGGGTGAAAGCAGATGCAAATCCTTTTAGCGAAGCAAAAGCGTATTACGCAGATGCTAAATTTTATTTATCCGAAGAAAAAATAAATGCTCAAAGAGAAAGGGATTTCGACCTCAGACGACCAATCGACCCCTATGATGCTATCAGAAGAGAGGCTATGAAATAGGTGAAAAAGTTAAAAAAGTTGAAGAAAAATAAAAAACTCCTGATACAAAGAAGGCCCCTCTCAAGCCTGCCTTCCTCTCATCTTCCTTATGGAATGGGCTCCTCTTTAGAATTAACGAAATCTAGAGTCTTGGATGAATCCTCTTGAAACGGATCGATCAACTCTAGAGGACTCGATGGCTGTTAAGCCCAGTGAATAACCTAATTCAGAGAGATAACCCGGTCTTTAGACACTCGCCCTACTTCTAAAGATAGATAGAAAAGGTTGGGGAGTCCCAGCTGCTGAGGTGGCGTAGTGACAGGTGAGAGCAATAATAACAAAAGCAGCGGAAGATCCTGCAGTAGTATATTCGGTTGTTTGCGGTGGAATAGAAAAAAGCGTCCGGGCCAGTAGATCCAGAGCAAATAGGCGTTGACTTAGTTGCTTTTGCAGTTGATTTTCATCCCGATGTTGATCCAACGCAACTTACCGGTGATAGTCGCAGCACCAGGAGCTTTCAAGGGAGGCAGACATGTATAGATAGTAGCTGAAGTGGCATACCTTCCGGATCGAGGGTCCCACCCGGTAAACACCATACAGGCAAAATACCAGCGGGGGGAGGAGGCCCTTATCACTCAAGCTCAAGCATTTACTTTTCTAGTTAGAGACCAACGTCTTGGGGCTAACGTGGGATCCGCTCAAGGACCTACCTACTTGGTTTAGGTAAATATCTCATGCGTTCCCCGACTGGAGAGGTCATTTTGGAGTAGAAACTATGCGCTTTTCAAAAAAGGTCGGAAGAACGGGTTTAAAAAATATATATATATATATATATAAATCAAAAATATATATTACCTTAGCAAAAAAAAACAAAACGGGATTGGATTTCCACTCATAAGGAAGGAAGGTTAGATACCTTTGACAGGGTTGTATTTTTGGTTGAAATGGGATGGTGTTCAAACTCCCGAAATGCAGTCTAGACAGTGGGCCCTCCCCTTTCTGACTAGACTGACTCGGGGAAGGGTCAATCTCCTCCGGAGCATGCTGCACAGCCACTCATTTGTCCTGACTAAATAGTAGAATCTATCTCTCAGCGATTCTTTTCTCCGCCAAAAAGCCCTTCCCAACCAGCCCGCCCGATTTCTTTTGTAAGATCAGCTAATTTAAAGGGGTTAATCTGGTCCGAAGTTGTCGGAACGAATCGTTTTGCTTTATCAAACAAAGCTTTATTAGGGGGTCTTGGTTGGCCCCCCTATTTTCAACCATTATAGCTGGCGTCGACCCGCTTTGCGATACGGACGAACACGAAGAAGAACGCAGGCAGCGAAAATGCCAAAAGAGAAGAGCAAAGATTCCCGACCCAGAGCATGTTATTGACTCAACCACAAAGCTGTTGAATGAAGGTAGCTTGCTTACTCTCAGCCACTAGTTAGAAGAAAATCCCTTGACTTCGCTTATGCCCTTATGCAATAAAGAAAGCAAATGAGGCGGGCTAAGATTCCATTCGAAGTAAGATAACAGGATTCGATGTTGCACCATCTTCAACTCTTCTCGGGATCCGGAGTTTTGTTTTTCGAGAAAAGGTCCCATCCTTCAATATCATGATTGGGTCGACCAGGCCAGATCATGAGTAAATATAAAATCGAAAACGTACATAGCTGTTCCAGCTGAAATACTTGGAATAATTCTACCACTTTTACTAGGAGTAGCCTTTTTAGTGCTAGCTGAACGTAAAGTAATGGCTTTTGTGCAACGTCGAAAGGGTCCTGATGTAGTGGGATCGTTCGGATTGTTACAACCTCTAGCAGATGGTTTGAAATTGATTCTAAAAGAACCTATTTCACCAAGTAGTGCTAATTTCTCCCTTTTTAGAATGGCTCCAGTGGCTACATTTATGTTAAGTCTGGTCGCTTGGGCCGTTGTACCTTTTGATTATGGTATGGTATTGTCAGATTCGAACATAGGGCTACTTTATTTGTTTGCCATATCTTCGCTAGGTGTTTATGGAATTATTACAGCAGGTCGGTCTAGTAATTAGGGGGCGGCCGTTCGGTCGCCTATGATACTAGGACCAATAGGTCAAAAATGGGTTTGTGCCGCAGGTGTTGAACGATCTACTCTACACAGGTGTGGGCTTACAGGGCTAGGGCTCATAAACCTTTTCTTTCATTCATCAATAGGGCCCTGGTCGGTCACTTTCCGGGTCGGGATCGAGTCATAAAAAAGAAATGTTTCTCTTCGCACCTCAGATCAAGAGCTTGTCAAGCTGGCCTATATATAATATAAATAAAAAGATTCGTTGTCTTTTAACCGGCTGTTCTTCTTTGTCAACGCTACTAAGGACCTATGGGTTCGCCTACTTGACTTAATGAAAGATAATGAGAATGGGTTATTCAAAAAGGAAAAGGCGCTACTATACAATACATTAGTAGAAGTAAGCGGCTGAGTTAGCCTAGCCTACTAATGTCTTGTATAGTAGGGTATAGTATAGTAGGCGAGCGAGTTAGCGAAGACGCTTAGGCTAATAGATAAGAGAGCGTCGGTGCGTAGCCTTCATTCTACTACGCTACGCAAAGGTTACGAAGTCACTTAGCTCGACGTTAGGAAAGTCAAGGGGGAACGCCATACCTACATAGAAGAACCGCTGTTCGCTGACTTTTGAAGGTCTAACCTTTCGCTCCCCTACTGAAAAGGGGCAAAACCGCTTCGCACCACTGATAGACTACTTAAGATTCAATTCAAAAAGGCCCTACTTAGTTTCGAAAGCCTTTGTCATTGTCAGTCAACTAAGTAGGGCCTGAGGCCCCCTGCGAATCCGTAAATCTGAGGAGCATGCCGCAACAAAAGGATGGTCCCCTATGCATTTCATTCTTCCTGAAAAGGAAAAAAAAAGAAGTACCCCCCATCATGGTGAACCTCTCCTTGTGATCGGGATGAGGTAAATGCCTCCCAGCCGGGGGGCGGATCGAATCGGAGTTTCCTTAGGTAGCCACCGACCTACAGTTATCCTTAAACTTTCGTGCTTGGTGGAGAAGAAGCGAACAAAGGTACGCTCGCTTGCTGTCTTGTTCTCTGCCGCGAACTGGGATCGCTCGCCAGCTAGGTCAGATTGGAGCAACATTTTTTGAGAACATATTACCCATCTTCGGGGACAGGGGGCGGAACGACCTCTCGATCTACTTACTGCAGCCCAGGAATAAAAACGTCGTCTAGGCGTTCCCTGTTGCTCCGATCCCCCCGTAGCCTAGGGCGTTGTCTGGGCCAAGAGCCATAGTTAGTTGCTGTTTCCATTTGGTTGTTTTTTTCTCGTTGTTGATACCGGCAAGACCCAGCCAGATGATGTCTGCTGGTTGGTAGTGAGAGGACTCTTAGTATCTGCATACCCAAAAGGTGGCGCTGATTTCAAAACAATCATTTTCTTTTGTTTCTTGCTTTCTCTTAGCAGCGGGAAAGGAGTCTATCTATCTGCCTAGCTTTGGTAGATTTCCCCCAACGCAATCCACAGAAATTCCACGAATCTCCTTGGTGGATAAGTCCGACGACTCAGCAGCAGTGCGGAATTGAGTTTCTCGTCTGGTGGATCTGATCTATAGTTAGGGGGCAATACATACCAAAAGGTTCGAAGAAAGAACGCGCATAAGAGTATATAACCAAACCACCCTTCTGTATAACCTATTCACATTAGTGAAGCGGCTGGATGCATAAGGGAAGTGCATGTTTGTGAGACCTTAGTCGGGATGCATAGGGGAGTCAACCTACGAGCACGGAAGGGCGTGGTACCGCTGCCCCTCTCTAAGTAAAGGTAAAGTCTCTCCGAATGTAAGGAAATTGAAAGAAGCGCGGAAAAGGGTCAAATGCGGTTGCTAGCATCGAAGAGAGCCGTCATCGACGATAAAGTGGGAGTTCGGACTTGGCGAACGAGCTCTTCCCGCGGGAGAGGAAAGCGGGGGCAGGCAAAATAACCATTCCGGTGGTTGATAGTAGAGCAAAGGCTGGATAAAACATGGATAGGCGTGCCTTATCATCCAAAAGGATGTAGAAACAGGAAGGGCTCGTGGGGTCGATCCCACATCTCATAGAGAGGAGGAATACCAAGGATGATAAGGGAAAACTAACTCTACAGCTCACAGGAATGGGAAAAGTCATTCCACATTACTCCAGTTTTATCATAGCTTTATTTAAGAGAGAATAGGGAGTAAGGCTGAAATGGCTATACGGCTTTCAAATTATTTTTTCAACGTATGTTGATTGAATTAATAGATGCTGGGTGAGGGCTTAAAGACCCTATTCACATAGCGTTCCTGGACACATATTTTTCCTTTCCTCGGGGCGGGCAGATTTTCCTATAAATAAATTAGGGGATCCGGCGGGGGGATAAAAGGGCATAACATCGGGTCATCCTTTTTTTTCGTCGAATGTCCCGGGCCGATTTAAAGAAAGAACTTTTCCTTTGCTGCAGGGCGGGGGAGAACCATTCAAGCGCAGAGATGGAGATGGCTCCGCTGCGATAAAGGATGAAGGATAATCCGTAGGCAACTGGTCGTTACTAGAAGATGATAAAGATGCAGGCTGCTCTTTATTATTAGAAGAGCGAAGTGCAAGTGCTGGCTGCTCAATAGAGGGCTGCGACCCTGATTCCCTTGGGACTCTGACTCCCCCTGATGCACGGGAGGCGCAGGAAAAACCACTGGTGAAGAAGATCCAGAAGATGCTGATCCAATAGGCGCCTACTAAAAAAAGTGGGAGTAGAAGAACTCGTGCTCATGGAAGGTAACATGCCGGGCCGTCGAAAACGAGAAGAAGGATCAAAACATCGAAAGCCTTTCTGAGCCGAGGCATGCCCCCTTTAAAAAACATCTGTTTGCACGAGGTGCAAGCTTCTGACGTAGCTGGGCAGGTATATAAGCATAGCAAAAAAAAGTATAATATTTTCATAATCAGGTGGCGATCCAAACAGGCACTGATATGGAGTAATGTCGCCAAGCACAGAGGAGGGCGGTTGATGATGATAAAGACCGCGATGGAAAAGGACCCCAACTAACATAGGGCCACTTATCTTACTAGATAGGGGGAGACACGGCTGTCAAACATCAGAGCAAGAGCCGTTTCTCTGATATGTGTCTATGCTTCCTTTCCTTTCTGCGACTCCATTTTGCTGTGAGGTATATGGGCAGAAGAACTGATGATCAATTCCATGAGTGGCTGTAAACTGAGAGAAAGCTGATGAGACATATTCCCCCCCTCTGAATCTTAGTGCAAAACAGGAATCCGATGACAAAAGAATAAATTCTCAACCTTAGCTTTAAAAAGCTGAAAGCACTGAAGTACCCCCTATCTAGTAAGGTTTGTGCTTAATGAATTCTTTTTTGATAACGAAATACATCATCCATAAACTTAAACTAACCCCCTAAAAATTAGTTCTAAGAAAGGAATACGATAACCAGAGAGAGAAGGCACAGACGATGGGCCCCATACATCAGAATGCAAAAGGGCTAATGGAATTGAAACAATTAGAAGATTGGAATTCGTAGGTGTTGCCCGTGTTTGGCCAGCTGGCAGCTAAACCAAGAAGAGAATGAAGAACTAGCAAATGCAGGAAGAAGGCGTTCTAGTTTGTTCAATGTAGTTCGAAGACCTAACACCCAACAAGAGGACCTCTATAAGCCCTTAGTTGCCAAAGATCAGGAAGCTCTTTGTTATGAAGAAGCCACAAAGAATTCAGAGGAAAATCAAGGTCTAAAGCGTATATAGGTTGGCTACGGGCGGCACCCTATAGCTATGACATTATGCGTGTGTAGATCCTTGACAACACAGAGGAAGTCGGAGTAAAGATAGCATAGCTTTGGCAATCATCACAAAGTTGTCCAACCGAAAACCATTTTTGAGAGACTTACTTTAGGAACCAACATAGCATCATTGAGATGAAGAACATTTCCAAAACGAGATGATAAAGAGATCGTACCAATGTCTGAAATGAAATAGAGGGTGGGGTGTGGTCACCGGTGAAGACGACACTTTTGCCTTGGTACGGCGAGGATGAGACAAATGCAGCCGGATTGCTCGTCATATGATGGGTAGCCCCAGTGTAAATGTAAAAAAGCCGTTGAGAATAACGCTTGGAAGATGAATGCATAATACCCACGTGATGAGTTGTTTGATGCGGAGCAAAACTCGAGTTGTAACGCTGTGGACATACGATAGCCATGTCTCCAGAGATAATTTAAAGTATACATATCCAAGTCAATCATAGAGGAGAACCCAAGATACCCTCATAGGATTGCTTCTGCTGTTGATAAGAAGACCGGTGCTTTAGGTTATGAAACTAAGGCTACTTACTTTATGATTATTTTGAATATATTTCCCATAGATCTGTTGGGAAATTGTTGTCGCCATAGATCTTTGAACCGTTTCTGGGCACTGCACTTGAACCACTGATGCACGAGCTGGTACTGTTGTTTGTTGTTAGTCACACAGTTACAGTTGCTGTGAGAGTAGCGTGGCAGGGAGCACACTTGACAGGAGATAGACCCGGGCGGTAGAGAGGCAAGCCTCTAATTCAAAATATAGTTTTAGGGAGGCAGAGCTTCCATTTCCAGGTACAATCCTCCGCCTCAAGGCGTTCTTTTTTTTTCCAGGAATCTTTCAATCGGGGGAGCGCAACCAAGTTTCAAACCTCAAAGCCCTGCAAGGGATGTGAAGCCCTTCTCAATGTCTTCCACTCGCCCAGTAGATCTAGGAGGCAAAGGGAATCCGTTGATGGAATCCATTCCTGATGATGCGCCGCTAACAAGGCCTACCTATTCTCCCAATGCAACCCGGCTAGGGGCATGGCATTCAATCCTATCTCAATATATGCTCCTCCAAGGCCTGAAGGTGGATTGAATCCAATCCCATCCAGCATAGGCGGGTAGAGTTCACTCATCCGGTAGCTCGGGGAAGATGAACAATGTAGCTATAGCTGCTCACCCTTCCTTCGAAGCTGTTAAGCCCACTCCGCCAGTTAGGAGTGTATCATACTTTAGTTCTGATCCGTGCTGATCTTACAATCACCGACTCGAAGTCTAGTTTCGTGGCAGTGTGAAAGCTAGAATGTAGATCTCCTGTTGGACTTATCAACGAACGTTCATGTTAGAATTCAATGGTTTTTGTCATAATGCATGTTCCGAATCGTCTTCCAGCAAGAGCTATACTACTTTACTTTCCCTCCCGACCCTCAGCTTCTGCAATCTTATGTGCCACGAGATTCTCACGCGCTCGGGCTCGAATGTCTTGCACCTGGCTCCGGACTAAAGCGAGTCGACTCTCTTGATCTCGGGCACTGGCCACTAGGTCATCGACAGAAAAACTTCCTAGGTGATCCTCTACTTCGACCAGCCTCACTTGGCATCGATCCAGCTCAGCGTGAAGAGGTGCAATCCTTGTATTGATCTGATCCTTTTCCCTAAGCAAACTGGACACCCTCTGGTAAGGAGAGATGCTTTGGTTGATTTCCTCAATTATTGATGAACCTTGGACTGCTTTCTCTGAAAGCACCAAGGAAACATCTCTGTGGGATTTAGCGATCGAGGATAAGTAAGGGGAGCCTCTCCTTTATGCGGTCCAGAACAGATCGAGCAGGGGAAGTCGGCTCCGTCAAAAGGACTGCATTGATCAGATCGTAGAAAGGTGCTGTGCACGCGTCATCAGCCAACACATCCATACTATAGCACAATAAATCAAAGATTTGGTGGATTACGTCTGGAGCACCAGAGTGCAGGGGAGACAAGTCTGCCATCTGTCTTGAAAGAGAAGAAAAAGAGTTTTCAGCTGCATCAAGAGACCCCACCACCTGAAAAGGAAGCAGTCAGGGATACTGATGGAGGTAGAGAAGCCAAGATAAAGGTAAATACCTGGGTCTGCGTATCAGAAGCAACTAGGGCCTCAAGGTAAGCATCAGAGTTTAACGCTTCTGCAGCGAACTCTGATGCTTAGGACTGTTCTACTTCAGCAAGATGGACACCTAGTGCAGGAAGAGTTGGGGAACGGACCAGAGGGATACGCGAGCTCGTCCGGGGGAGCTGTAGGATGTCTATTCTTTGATCTGAGCTCAAGTCAAACTGACTAAGGCCAACCACATGCTAAAAGAAGCATTGTGGTCTGCATCCAGTTCCAAACTCCCAATGATATTTGGAAAACGAGCTAATTGCTCACAATAATTATCTTCCGCAGTAATCACCATCTGGTGATGAGAAGAGTTCAGGTCGAGTCAATTAGACAGATCGGAGTTGAGGGAAGTTAGCGGAAGAAGAGGAACCATCTGCATCAGGCCAAACTGACGAGCCACTTGAGCTGGTCCATACCACTCCACTCCACTTTTCTCACAGAAAGGGATCAAGTACGATCCCCAAATGAGGGTCTCGAGGGACTAAAAGACTCGCCCATATCTCCTTAAGGAAAGGAAGGGAGGAATCGAAAAGGGTAACGAACCACACGGGACCCTCTTGGTGCCGATGATAGAAGAAAAAAATTTCCCCTTGTCCCATGTACAGAAAAATAACTGTATGGAATCCAAAGCTTGCAGAAAGCATGGAAGGCAGACGATTTCTTTCTTCCCATAGGGCCGACCAGGAGATTAAGTAAAAGGGGAGGATATTGATGCGGGGGACGGGGGAAACTCAAGGAAAAAGGTATTGCCCCTCGCTTTGGACTAGAGGGAATCCGGGTCAGCTGTTGAAACTTAGCCCATTAGCCGGCTAGCCTAATAGCATAAGGAAAATCAAAAGGGAACTTAGCCCCATAAGCAAGCCATAGGCCGGTTCTCCACCTGAAACCCTCGCTCGAATAAAAGGAAAAAAAAGAGCATTTACCTCGGGAACTAAGAGGGTGAGTCCCTCAACGACTAAAGGATAAGGCTAGGGGACTACAACCCGGATACCCATTCGGAAGGAGAGGAAGAATCAATCGCCAATGCTTCTCCAACCGGCATCCACATTCACTCCCTCTCACAGAACGAGAGAGAGAATATATCCACTACTTCGAAAGAAAGGACCAATGCAAGACTTCTACATTAGGATTTTTATTAGTCAAATTACTTAAAAATAATACAAAAAAGTAAAGGAAGAGCGAAATCGAATGCTTAAGGATTGAACCACACTATGAAGGAAAGCAGGTCAAAAGAAAGAAGCAAGGCATTTCCCCAACATGCGAACGCGGGAAGCTGATAGAGAGCTTAAGCGCTACGGGGATGATGCTAGACCGGCAGACACATTCCACTCGCTTTCACTTACCAACTGAAGGTAATTTCCTACTCGACGGACAAGGCAAGTCAAACCAAAGCCGATGCACCTGATACGACTAAAAAATAGAGCAATGGTCCGAGACCTCAAGCAATTGACCAGGAGAGGCTCATCGGGAATGGACTAACGGCCTACCAACCATTTCCTAATCGAAGGCTTCGACCACAGGTTTGAATACATGGAAAGAAAGCGAATGATTCCCTAAAGAAAAAAAAGGGATGCGATGCCAGTTAGACCACCATCAAATGAGAGAGGAATGAATGCACCTTACTTACAACATTTAGAAGACTCGCCTCTTCCTCTCTACGCCCACCCTTCTCCTTCTCTTCTTGGATTTGGTCGCTACGCTTCGCTTTTGTTGGTGCCTTGGTGCTGGAAAGGGGGCCAAAGAGGAGAAAGCTTACTGACTCAAGAACTCATTCGTCCTTGAGCTTCGACTTGCTGACTTGGTCTGCTCTCCTTGCCTTGAAGTAGGTCTTTCGCTTTGGTGCTATCCTTCCCTTTGACTCCGATCTCCTCTTTCCTGCTCCACACAGATCAGGTTTTGAGGGCGAAGTCAGCTTTCTCATCCAACGGGCAAGCAGGTTCCACGGGTTAGGAGGCTGCCTTTAAGTGAGAGGGATTTCATGTAACACAAAGGAAAGCAGTGGCCGTTCACATTCACTCACTAAAGAGGATGGCACTTGGGATCTTAGCAGAGGGGATCCGGTAACTGAGAATGTCCTAGATAACATAGTTAACAGTGGGTTTCCCTTTCATCTAAAGAAGATCGAGTTGTCTGGACTAATGATCCCAAAGGTCTTTTTTCGGTTCAATCTGCTTGGAACAAGATCCGGTCCAAGGCAGGAAAGAAATTCTGGGCTAAGTTCGTTTAGAGTAGACACGTCCCGACTAAATTGAGCTTCTTTGCATGGAAGCTTATTATTCATGGAGGCATCTCAGTGGACGCTTTTATTCAGAAGATTGGAATTCGGCTTGCTTTCGACTTTCTATGTTTCGCTCTGCTCGTACCCTTTCTTGTGATTGTATTGGATAAAAGCCTTTTTGGCTCTCACACCGAGAAAGCCCTTCGTCTAGCTCTCCTCTTCTACTTTGCACTTGTGACTTTACTTACACTTGAACTATTTTGTTAGTAAAAGTCTTGATGGCTTGCTCTCCGTAGACAAAGCTCGCAGCCTTGCTTTCTGGAATAGCTTGCTTTGTGACTGCAAACTATTAAGTCCAATTAGCCTGAGCCCTTGTGGTAAATTATCCAGCCTCGTATTCATGATTTATATAAGTTCCAAGCCGGTGAGAGGGAGTGCGGAATAAGGATGGATTGAACTCTATCCATCGTAGCCCACCCCATCTACCTATTGTCGGAGGTAAATTCTTGCTCCCTCTCTCGAGATTGCAATCCCTATCGAGTCGGGAAGGAATGAGTAATGGGTCGGGGAATCGGGCATCGGTCCTCTTGGATCCGGTAGGAGCGGGAGTAGGTAAGTTAGATCCGGTGAAGAAAAGATCATTTTTTTGATAGAGACCTTAGATCTGGAGGAAGCATCTGGTCGCATATCCCACTTCCTGAACGGTAAAGGAACGGACTCAGTCGCCCCTCTAATAGTTTAGATAGAAAAGGTTGAAGAGGAACGGAGCTAGGGGTCTCACCCCAGCATTCATTATCCCATTACCGAGGCCATACTCAGTAGCCGTAGCTTTGTTGCACTGCCCACTGCTATTTTAGTCCCCGTTCAGTTTCCCCTATCTTTATTGAGTTCGACCAGTTGTGAATTCAGTAGTAGATGAGATATTGGAGCTACATTTGCCTTTTTCCGGATCAATGAATACGGAACCACCGGATTATCATTCGTTACAGCCCCCTTCTCCACCGGGCAAAGCATTCTTAGTCCATCCAACCAAACCTATGAATCGGGATTCAGCTACCTTTTATCTCATATCGAGGTTCGATACCTATTAGTCGAGTGTGTTAAGCACACGCACATCGACATGTTTCTCTTTGTACCATTCTTTATCACAGGT